AAGTCGCCGGCTCATTCTTCAACAGGCACGCAGTTAGGCTTGACAACTCGTAGCCCTTCTGCTGCTTGTAGGCTTTTGGTTTCATGTTCTTTTCACTCCCCTCCCGGGGTTCTTTTCACCTTTCCCTCACGGTACTGGTTCACTATCGGTCATTCAGGAATATTTAGCCTTGCAAGGTGGTCCTTGCGGATTCACACGGAATTTCACGTGCTCCATGCTACTCGGGAAGCCGAAGGAGTGCTTACGTAAGCTTAGCACTATAAATAAAGAGTTAACTTCGACTACAAGACTATCACTTTCTTAGGTATAGGATTCAACTATTTCGTCACGGTAAATCTTTCTTTATTTAAATAGGCTAACCCCTAATCGGTCCCACAACCCTAACCAAGAGGTTAGTTTAGGCCAGGTCCCAGTTCGCTCGCCGCTACTAAGGGAATCGTTTTTACTTTTTTTTCCTCTGGGTACTAAGATGTTTCAGTTCCCCAGGTTTGCTCTTTCTTCCTTATGTATTCAGGAAGAAGTTCTATGGAGTTGCCTCATTCGGAAACCTCCGGATCAAAGCTTTTTGCCCGCTCCCCGGAGCGTATCGCCGGTCATCGCGTCCTTCATCGCTTCTGAATGCCAAGGTATCCCCCAAAAGCCCTTTCTTTCTTGAATCGAAAGACAAAAATTATGTAGCCAGATTATAAGTGTGGAGGTAAGCGGACTCGAACCGCTGACATCTGCCGTGCAAGGGCAGCGCTCTACCAGCTGAGCTATACCCCCCAGCAGGGCTATTCTGGACTTGAACCAGAGACCTCACCCTTATCAGGGGTGTGCTCTAACCAACTGAGCTAATAGCCCTTCCTTGTTTATATTAAAATCGGCTTAAAAGCCGATAAAGGTCCAAATCAACCTACAAAAAAGTTTAAAAACTTATTCTTGTTAAAGGAGGTCATCCAGCCGCACCTTCCGGTACGGCTACCTTGTTACGACTTCACCTCGGTCACTAATTTTACCTTCGGCATCTCCTTCCTTACGGTTAGGATAACGACTTCGGGTACAACCAGCTTCCATGGTGTGACGGGCGGTGTGTACAAGGCCCGGGAACGGATTCACCGCTGTGTAGCTGACCAGCGATTACTAGCGATTCCACCTTCATGCAGGCGAGTTGCAGCCTGCAATCTGTACTTGGAGTAAGTTTCAAAGATTAGCTTATCCTCGCGAATTTGCAACTTATTGTCTTACCCATTGTAGGACGTGTGTAGCCCAGGGTGTAAGGGGCATGATGACTTGACGTCGTCCTCACCTTCCTCCGGTTTGTCACCGGCAGTCTTTCTAGACAATAGAACTAAAAATAAGGGTTGCGCTCGTTGCGGGACTTAACCCAACATCTCACGACACGAGCTGACGACAGCCATGCACCACCTGTAGAAGCGGAATAAGGAATTCTTTTCAGAAAACCAACACTTCTAGCAAACCCTGGTAAGGTTCTTCGCGTTGCATCGAATTAAACCACATCCTCCACCGCTTGTGCGGGCCCCCGTCAATTCCTTTGAGTTTCACTCTTGCGAGCGTACTCCCCAGGCGGGATACTTAACGCGTTAGCTAAGATACTGAACGGGTTGATACGTCCAACATCGAGTATCCATCGTTTACGGCTAGGACTACTGGGGTATCTAATCCCATTTGCTCCCCTAGCTTTCGTCTCTGAGTGTCAGTAATAGCCCAGTAGAGTGCCTTCGCCATCGGTGTTCTTTCCAATATCTACGCATTTCACCGCTCCACTGGAAATTCCCTCTACCCCTACTATACTCAAGTCTTCTAGTTTCTACTGCAGATTTGAGGTTAAGCCTCAAGATTTAACAGTAGACTTAGAAAACCACCTGCAGACGCTTTACGCCCAGTAAATCCGGATAACACTTGCATCCCCCGTCTTACCGCGGCTGCTGGCACGGAGTTAGCCGATGCTTTCCACCTTAAGTACCGTCAGATCTTCTTCCTTAAGGTACCGAGGTTTACAACTCAGTAAGTCTTCATCCCTCACGCGGTATTGCTCTGTCAGGCTTTCGCCCATTGCAGAAAATTCCTCACTGCTGCCTCCCGTAGGAGTCTGGACCGTGTCTCAGTTCCAGTGTGGCTGATCGTCCTCTCAGACCAGCTACTGATCGTCGCCTTGGTAGGCCTTTACCCTACCAACTAGCTAATCAGCCGCGAGCTTCTCTTCAGGCAGAGGTAAGAGTCAGTATTACTTATCTCCTCTGTTTCACCCAGGGGCATATGGGGTTTTAGCGAATGTTTCCATCCGTTATCCCCCTCCTAAAGGCGAATTCTCACGTGTTACTCACCCGTCCGCCACTAAAATTAACCGAAGTTAATTTCCGTTCGACTTGCATGTGTAAGGCATACCGCCAGCGTTCATCCTGAGCCAGGATCAAACTCTCCGTAGTATTTCCTAGTTCTTTTTCCTTATCAACTTAGTTAAGACCTTTTTTATTTTTTTAAGTTACTAAGCTGTCTTGGTTTTAAGTATTGGAGAAACTCCACAGTTCTTACATTACTGGTGAGGGTATTGTTTTGTCAAGTGTTAAAATTTTATTTGCTATTTTTTAATCAATCCTTTCGGCAATAGTTGACACTTTGTTAATTTTTGATTAGAATACTTCGCAGTTGAAGATCTAAATAAATGTCACCTTAAAAACTTAAAACCAATACTAAAAAGGAAATCCCTTATGGGCAGATATATCTAATTTCGACGATTCTCTCTTAAGAAATTGTCTAATAGTTACACTGAAAGGTGTATAAGTATTAAAGAGAAAAAATTTTTAACATCCACAGAAAATTTTATATCACTTGTATTTACCTTTGATATGTGTCTGTTAATGACGGTATAAATAGCCAAGAAAGTGAATCGGTAATAGACGATGACGGTTTACTTTACACGGCCGCTGGCAAATTAGTAGTGACAGCTTTAGATGTTGCAGAAGTTGTTGCATTATAGACAGGTCTACCCGCAACTAATTAACACGTGATCAAGCCAAACGTTTTCTTCATCTAGAACAGGATTTAGGTAACCATATTATTGGTCAAGAACGTGCTTTAGCTGTTGTAGCAAAATCTTTACGACGTTATGCTGCTGGCTTATGGAATGCGAAAAGATCTATAGGAAGTTTTTTACTTTGTGGTCCAACAGGTATAGAGTTGACCAAACAATTAGCTGAGAATTTGTTTGGTTCTCAAAAAGCGTTAATTCGTTTAGATATGTCTGAGTATATGTAAAAGCACACCGTTATGCGCTTAATAGGATCTTCTCCAGGTTATGTTGGATTCGAAGAAGGAGGACAGCTAACTGACGCTGTTCAAAGTCGACCTTACTGTATTGTACTTTTTGATGAAATTGAAAAAGCCCATCCAGATGTCTACAATGTATTGCTACAAATTTTAGATGATTCTATTTTATCGGATTCATCAGGAAGGGTTGTGTCATTCCAAAATACACTTATCATGCTTACGTCAAATTTAGGGTCTCAAACGATCCTAGAATTTTGTGCACAAAAGCCAACTCGTATAATAGATGAAGAATCAATGCTTAAAAAATTAGTGACTCAAACACTTGGTTCAAAATTTCGACCTGAATTTCTAAACCGTTTAGATGATGTTGTTATTTTTCATCCCCTGTCATGGGATCACATTAGCGCAATTGGGTTTTTTGATGAGGTCGATAAAGGCTAGCTCGTCAAGGTTTTCATCTTTTGGTTACAAGTCGGTTACTAATTACTATCCGGCAAGAGGGTTTTAATTCTATGTACGGTACAAGACCTTTACGTCGCGCAATCAGTAAGTGGCTATTGCTGAAAAGCTTTTACATTTAGAAGATGAAATTGAATTTGGAAGCAGTCTTCTTGTAGATGTTGAAGGTAAAGATCCTAGTATACCGCATGTTATGATTTTACCCCCCCAGGCTTACGTGAAAAAATTCAAACTCAAAATAAAGAGACAATACTAACACCAACACAAACTTTAGCAGCAGCTAGAGTTAACTAGTTACTTTTTCTTAATTTTTTCTAGGGTATTATTTACCCTTAGAATGATTGTTATGTTCAAATCTTGTTTTGTCTTTTCTATTATACTTACTCTTTTTCCGACGCTTCTTTCTGTTGCAATTGAATTAGATGAAGCAACTTGTACTGTTTCGCTTGAATGTAAAAGGTAAACAAGTAACGTTAACACCAGAATAAGTAAACAGGCAAACGTCTTTTTAACTCTTCTTGTTGTATATGTCACGTTTGTGGGTTAACAAAAACAAATCCAAACGTTGGTTTGGATCCAGAAGCTCTTAGTCTTGCAATACTTCCACGTGATAGTGTTGAAGCACTAGTGAGTTTTATGAAAAATATCACTACTTACGATTGTTTAGAGTCAATTGTCGAGATTCACTCAAGTATCAAAAGTGCAGACATTTACCCAAAAATGCTATCACTTCGTAAAAAGGACCTTGAACCTATTGTTGGTCACATTTTAATCCAACCCAAACTCGTTTCAGAAAAATGGGGTGGTGGTAAAATTTATTATTAATGTTTTCTATTAACTTTTTAGAAAAAATCATGAAACCCTATACTTTACGAATTCTTTCTCTTAGCCTTTGTCTACCTTTCTTTGTATCCACTATGGCGATTGCTGCAGACATTGAAAACGGAGAACGTATTTTTAGCGCAAACTGTTCCGCATGTCATGCTGGCGGTAATAATGTAATTATTCCAGAAAAAACTTTGAAGAAAGACGCTTTGGAAACTAATGGGATGAATAGTGTAGATAAAATTACTTACCAAGTAACTAATGGTAAAAATGCAATGCCTGCCTTTGGTGGTCGTTTAGATGATAGCGATATTGAAGATGTTGCTAACTATGTATTGTCACAATCAGAAAAAGGTTGGGACTAAATTAGAATAATTTAACTCAAAACTTTTTATTAAGAGATGAAATGTTCATTGATAATTCAATATTATATTTGAGCATTTCATCTTCTTTTTTTATGTTAAAGGAAATCAAAAAATTAAGTAAAAGTCAAAACTTAATAAAAACTATTTAATTATGCGAAGTTATATGCTATAATAGAAGCTAATTATAGTTAGTAAAAAAAGAGTTTAATTTGACATAAAGTTACTCTAATGTCAGAAAATTAAGCAAAAGTTAAAACCTTAGAAAATTTATCATTATGGCAGTTCCAAAAAAACGTACATCAAGAACGAAAACAAAACAAAGAAAAGCAGTGTGGCTTAGAAAAGCGGACTTAATGAGTAAAAAAGCATGGTCCTTAGGATGCTCTATAGCTAAAGGTAGTTCCAATAGCTTTGTTTTAGATACTCCAAATAAATCAGATTAGAATTTTAATCGGGATGACAGGATTTGAACCTGTGACATTCTGCTCCCAAAGCAGACGCGCTACCAAACTGCGCTACATCCCGTGGTATTAGTTATTAATTACATATAAAGGTAAATAGTGTCTAGACGTTAATATCTAGGCACTATAAAATTGTATTTTTAAAAATATAAAATTTTACCAATCTGCTAAGTATTTAAATGGCTACTAGGCTCAGCTTACTTATAGACTCATTAACACATAATATTTCAAAGGGTATGTAGCTTAAAGGATAAAGTAATGGTTTCCGAAACCAGAGACTGAGGGTTCAATTCCCTCCTTACCTTTATGGGGCTGTAAATTAGGTCTTCGACGATTGAATTTTATCTAAAAGTACAAACAGTGTTTGAATCCTAAACGAAAAATAAAGCAAACTTGCTTTGCTTAAGTTTCTGAAACATTAATATCCTCATAAGGGCTATAGTTAATTCAAAAATATATTCATAAGTTAGTATATCAATATATTTTTAACTCTTATAATATTACCATACTTTAAGTGTATACTAATGAAAAGATTTTCAGTTATAAAATTCAGTCGGATGTAGGTTCAAGTCCTACCAGCTCCATAACATAAATACATTATATCATATGCATCTGTGGCCGAGTGGTTGAAGGCACCGGACTCATAATCCGTTTTCTCTCAAGAACGTCGCTGGTTCGAACCCAGCCGGATGCACTTTTTATATACACTTACATTTATACTTCTTACCAACCTTTTATACATATTAATTTATGACAAAAATTGTCAAATTTGCGTTTCTTCCTTTATTAACTTTCTTAGGTCTACCTATGATATCAAATGCAGATATTGGTGGTCTTAACCCCTGTAAGGATTCAGAAGTTTTCCAAAAAAGATTAGCAAAAACAGTAAAAAAACTTGAAAATAGATTAAAAAAATACGAAGAAGGTACTCCTCCTCAAATTGCAATTCAGCAACAAATTACTCAAACAAAACAACGTTTTACAAGATATGCTGACTCAAATCTATTATGTGGAAACGACGGTTTACCACATTTAATTACTGATGGACGTTGGAGTCATGGATCAGAGTTTTTACTACCAAGTATTTTGTTTCTTTACATAAGTGGTTGGATCGGATGGGTTGGACGTAAGTATATTAGAACTGTAGGTCAAACTTCAAACCCTACGGAAAAAGAGATTATTATTGATGTTCCTTTAGCAATATCTATAATGACATCTGGTTTTTTATGGCCTTTTGCTGCATGGCAAGAATTTTTAAGTGGTGACTTAATTGCTTCTGATGAAACAATTACAACTTCACCTAAATAAGAATCTATATCCATATTATTTTTCTATAAATTAAAGGAAACTTACATTTATGACACCATCTTTATTCAATTTCTTAAACAGTTTAATTTTAGGGACAGTTTTAGTAGTTGTTCCAATTAGTCTCGCACTTGTTTTTGTTAGCCGAGCAGACCGTATTACACGTGCCTAGTTTTTACAAATAACAATTTGTCGAACAAAACTATGATTAATATAATTTTTGAGCCAAATATTCTTTTAGCAATGATGATTGGAGTAGTCATGGCATTTTTATATTTCTTAAGAATTGTAAAACCCCAAATTGCTCGTGATCAAGACATCTTTTTTGCAACGATCGGACTTCTTTATAGTTCGATCTTAGTTATTCATGGTTGGAGATTAGATCCTATTTTATTGTTTAGTCAAGTTTTAATTAATTCTATATTAGTACCAACATGCTGGGAAAATATTAGGCTCCGTGCTATCGCTCATGCATTTCAGAAGCTTACCCAAGAAAGTGAAAATAATTAACCTAAACACTTTAAATTCTAATGCTTGTCAACTATTTAATTTTCTACCTACTAAAAATTTATGAAATTAGCTTATTGGATGTATGCTGGACCTGCTCATATTGGAACCTTAAGAATCGCAACCTCATTTCGAAAAGTTCATGCAATTATGCATGCTCCATTAGGAGATGATTATTTTAATGTTATGCGATCAATGCTTGAACGAAAACGTGATTTTACACCAGTAACAGCTAGTGTTGTTGATCGTCATGTCCTTGCTCGAGGTTCTCAAGAGAAAGTAATCCAAAACATTAAAAGAAAAGACAAAGAAGAGCAACCAGATTTAGTTTTACTAACACCAACTTGTACTTCAAGTATATTACAAGAAGATTTACAGAATTTTGTAAATCGTGCCTCTCAAGATGCTAAAGCTGATGTATTATTAGCTGATGTAAATCACTATAGAGTAAATGAGTTGCAAGCAGCAGATCGTACATTGGAACAAATTATAAAATTTTATTTAGAAAAAGCTGAAAAAGATGGGTCAATTATAAATGAAAAAACTAAAAATCCATCAGTAAATATATTAGGTCCTTGTAATTTAGGATTTCATGTACATCATGATATAGCTGAATTAAAAAGACTTTTTAAAGATCTTTCAATTACAGTTAATACGATTATTCCTGAAGGCGCTTCAGTTGAAGAATTGAAAAAACTTCCACAGGCATGGTTTAATATTGTACCCTATCGTGAAGTAGGGTTATTAAGCGCACAACTTTTAGAAAAAAAATATAATATACCTTTTGTTTCAACTACTCCTATAGGTATTGTCGAAACAGCAAATTTTATTCGTCAAATTCAAATACTTTTAAAACCGTTAGGATTTGTTGCGGATTTTGAAAAGTATATAGATCTACAGACACGTTTCGTTTCTCAATCTGCGTGGTTTTCAAGATCAATTGACTGCCAAAATTTAGCAGGTAAAACAGCTGTAGTTTTTGGAGATGCAACACACACTGTAGCAATTACTAAAATTTTATCACAAGAAATGGGTGTACGAGTCTTAGTTGCAGGGACTTATTGCAAGCCCGAAGAGGTATGGTTTAGAAATGAAGTTTCAAAGTATTGTGAAGATATATTAATTACTGATGATCACAATCTTGTTGGTGATATGATTGCAAAATTAGAACCTTCAGCTATCTTTGGTACACAAATGGAAAGACACATTGGTAAACGTTTAAATATTCCGTGTGGCGTAATTTCTGCTCCAGTCCATATTCAAAACTTCCCTTTAAGTTATAGACCATTTATAGGATATGAAGGAAGTAATCAGATTGCTGATCTAATTTATAACTCATTTACTTTAGGTATGGAAGATCATCTTTTAGAAATCTTTGGTGGTCATGATACAAAAGATATCTCGAGTTCAACACTGTCAAATGAAAATATTTGGGACGTTGAAGCTGAAAATGAGTTAAAACGAATACCCGGGTTTGTTAGAGGAAAAATTAAACGAAACGTAGAAAAATTTGCAAAGACAAATAATTTAAGTACAATTACGCTAGATGTCATGTATGCTTGTAAAGAAGCTGGTGATATGTAATAATTTAGTTATATAAATTACTTTCGTAGGTATAAATCTACAAGAGTAATTATCTTAAGAAATATTAATGTCGAGTTATGCAGGAAAAAAGGGTTTATACTAAGAGATTACTTTCTTCACAATTAAAACAAGCAATTCTTTTAGCTTTTAAAGAAGCCAAAAAATATGGCAGCAGCAGTGTTAACTCAAAATTTCTTTTATATGCTATCTTAAAAATTGATAATACCTTGGCACATAAAAGTATAAATAATCTATATAAGCATAATTCTCCTTTTAATAATAAAGCAAATAAAATTTTAATTAAATGTGAATTTGAGTTTAAAGTTTTAAATAAAAAAAATTCTTTAGTTGAAAAAGAAAATATATTAACTTTTAGTCGTTCTACTAGACGTCTTTTATTTTCAATAACAAAATCTATTAAAACAAATAATAATATCTATGTTATAAATACATTTCAAGTTTTTGCGTCTTTAATACGCAATAAATCTTTACGAAAATGGATTAAAGAGGCTCTAACCGATTGATAAAGTTTAAATTACTAAAGCTATAGCCTAATCATCTATAGCTTTAGTAATTTAAACTTTTTATAATATGTTATAAATAAATCCTCAGTAGCTCAGTGGTAGAGCAATCGGCTGTTAACCGATTGGTCGCTGGTTCAAGTCCAGCCTGGGGAGTTTTCACAGTTAAAAAGCTATGTACATCAAATATCTTGAAAATTTTAAATATAATAAAATTATTATATTTAAAATTTTTAACTACTTTTGATAAAAAAGTAAAATTAGAGTACAAATAAAACACGGAAAATGTTGCTTATATTTTACTCTAAAAATCTTATATAATAAACTTAAATGTATTATTATCTACTTTAAAGAAGGTAATAATATAGAATTTTACTATTTTAGATGATACGACAATTAAAAAGGAGAAAAAATGACTGATTCTATAGTATCGTCAAAGACGCCTGCAAAAGAGAGTTTATTAACTCCACGATTTTATACAACTGATTTTGAAGAAATGGCAAACTTAGATGTTTCTTCCAATGTTGAAGAAATCGAAGCAATTTTAGAAGAATTTAGAAGAGATTACAATCAACGTCATTTTATTAGAGATAAAGAATTCTCAGAATCATTTTCAAAAATTCCTGACGAGACAAGATCACTTTTTATAGAATTTTTAGAAAGATCTTGTACCGCTGAGTTTTCAGGATTTCTTTTGTACAAAGAATTATCTCGAAACCTAAAAAATCAAAACCCACTTTTAGCAGAGGGATTCGCTTTAATGTCAAGAGATGAAGCACGCCACGCTGGATTTTTAAATAAAGCAATGAGTGACTTTAACCTTATTTTAGATCTAGGATTTTTAACAAAAAGTCGTAAATATACATTCTTTGCACCAAAATTTATTCTTTACGCAACATATCTTTCCGAAAAAATCGGTTATTGGCGTTACATTACAATTTATCGTCATTTAGAACGAGCCCAAAAAGATCGTATTTATCCAATTTTTAGATTTTTTGAGAGCTGGTGCCAAGATGAAAATCGCCATGGTGATTTTTTTGCGGCTGTTCTTAAATCTCAGCCACAATTATTAACAGGTTTACAGAGTAAATTATGGTGTAAATTCTTTTTACTCTCAGTTTTCGCTACCATGTATTTAAATGATTGCCAACGTTCGGCGTTTTATAAAGCAATTGGGTTAGATGCGCGTAAATTTGATCAATATGTAATTAGAAAAACTAATCAGAGTTCTCAAAAATTATTCCCTATCATCTTAGATGTAGAAAATCCTATATTTTTTAAATACCTTGATGAATGCGCAGAAACAAATCTTTTATTACAAGATTTAAGCAAAGAGAATAACATTTCTAATAGCATAAAAAAATTCTATTACACATTTAAAATTGTAAGTAAGCTACTGAGTTTATATTTCCTTAAGTCAATTCCAACTGATAATACATGGACCACAGTACAATAGTCTCTAATTTTGTAATATTAATATTTATAAGTTTCGAACAACGAAACTTATAAATATATTTAGTGTAGCAATTTTTTAATTTACTAATTCATTTTCTTCAAAAGAAATCGTAAATAAATCATCAACGCGACGTCCAGAATCGATTAATTCAAGAGGATCTTTTCTTAAACGATGACGTAAACATAATTGACTTACACGTTTAAAATGCTCGATCGTTACAGTATCTTCTTCATTAAAGGCAGCTAAAGCTTTAGCTGCACGACAAATAACTAAGTCCGCACGTAATCCATCTACATTTAAAGCACTACACATGCGTGATGCTGCTTGCTTTAGATTTTCTGGAAGCTTTACACATTTGTAAAGAAATTGTGCTCTTTCAATTTTTTCTTTTAAATATTCTTCCTGCGCCCAATAATTATTTCTCCATACATTGTCACTATCATCATAATCTACACGAGAATCAATAATGTGAACACGCATAAGAGGTTGCTCTACTGTTTTAATCTCCGTATAAAGACCAAATCTATCTAATAATTGCGGTCTTACTTCACCCTCTTCTGGGTTACCAGAACCAATAAGAATAAATTTTGACGGGTGACGTACTGATACACCTTCTCTTTCAACAACAGTATATCCTGATGCAGAAGCATCCAATAAGATATCTACTAAGTGATCATCTAATAAATTTACTTCATCAACGTAAAGTAAACCTCGATTAGCTTTAGCTAGTAATCCTGGTTCAAAGGCTTTTTCACCTTCTGTTACAGCACGCTCTAAGTTAATAGAACCACAAATTCTATCTTCTGTTGCACCTAGAGGTAAATCTACAAGTGGCATAGTTTTTACCTCTATACGATCAGACTGTATTCGAAGATATGAACTATGTACACGATGTACCAAATTTTCTTGATTTTCTTTAGTTGCCTGAAAAGGAACAGTTTTTCTTATCGAAATTGGTGCTCGATTATAAGGGTCACCTTTAACAACGACAATATCAGGTAATAAATTTGCAAATGCTCGAATGGTTGTCGATTTACCAGTACCACGATCACCAATAATTAAAATTCCTTTAATATCTGGCTCAATGACATTAAGTATCATACCTAACTTCAAGTCGTTTTGACCTTGTATTGCTAAAAATGGAAAGGAAGCCCTGGCTTTCTTTGTTTTTGATTGATTAGAGATATTATTACTACTTTTTTGAAACTCTTTATTAGTTAAACCAGTGTCATTTATCTGTTTTAACTTTCCTAACTGGTTTGGAGGGATTACTAGTCTAGATTGTCCCCATCTACGGCGTTCTTGTGTCATAAGTCACTTCTTCCTAACGAATTTTTAAATTGTAAATTAATTTAGTGTTTGTATAATGAAATTTTAATAATATTTCAACTAAAAAAGGACTTAGATATTATTTGAAATGTCCAAAAAAATCTTTTAAACATAAAGTGAAATTGCTAAACGATAAGCTAAAAGACCAGATACGGCACTAAGGATAAGTAAAGAACCAACTTGAATAAAACTAAGCATATTGATTTTTAATAAGTTTAAATTATTAGCTTGGTAAAAAACCAAGCTAATAATTTTTTTGTAAAGAAAATTAGTCAATAGGACGTAAAGATAATACCGCTTCAGTTTTACGGTCAATACCTTTCTCGAAACCAGCCGCAGCTGCACGAGCACGGCCTGCATGCCACCAGTGTCCAACTAGAATGAACCATCCTAAGAAGAAATGAGAACACGTTAACCAAGATCTAGGAGATACATAGTTAACAGAGTTGATCTCTGTTGCAACACCACCTACAGAGTTTAATGACCCTAAAGGAGCATGTGTCATGTATTCAGCAGCTCGACGTTCTTGCCAAGGTTGAATATCATTTCTAATTTTGTTTACGTCTAAACCATTAGGTCCACGAAGTGGTTCTACCCATGGAGCACGTAAATCCCAAAAACGCATTGTTTCACCACCAAAGATGATTTCACCACTAGGCGATCTCATTAAATATTTACCTAGTCCAGTTGGTCCCTGCGCAGATGCTACATTAGCACCTAAACGTTGGTCACGTACTAGGAAAGTAAATGCTTGTGCTTGTGAAGCTTCTGGACCAGTTGGTCCATAGAATTCACTTGGGTATGCTGTATTGTTATACCAAACGAAAACAGCAGCAGTTAATCCCATTGTAGCAAGAGCAGCTAAACTGTATGAAAGATAAGCTTCTCCAGACCAAATGAATGTTCTACGCACCCATGCAAAAGGTTTTGTTACAATATGCCAAATTCCACCAAGGATACACATTGTACCAACCCAAATGTGTCCACCAATTAGATCTTCCATGTTATTGATAGATACTATCCATCCATCACCACCAAATGGTGATTTTAGAACATATCCAAAAATAACAGCAGCGTTAACTGTAGGACTTAAAATTCTTCGTACATCACCACCACCTGGAGCCCAAGTATCATACACTCCGATATATAAAGCTTTTAATACAAGTAAGAATGCACCTACCCCTAAAAGAATTAAATGAATACCTAAAATAGTTGTCATTTTATTCTTATCACGCCAGTCGTAACCAAAGAATGGGAAAGATTCTTCTAAAGTATCTGGCCCTAATAAAGAGTGATAGATACCTCCAAATCCTAATACAGCTGAAGAAATTAAGTGAAGTACACCTACTATGAAATAAGGAGTAGTATCAATAATTTCACCACCAGGTCCTACACCCCAACCTAAAGTAGCTAAGTGCGGAATAAGAATAAAACCTTGTTCATAAAGAGGTTTTTCTGGAATAAAGTGCGAAACTTCAAAAAGTGTCATCGCACCTGTCCAAAAAACCATTAAACCCGCATGAGCAACATGTGCACCAAGAAGTTTACCAGATACATTAATTAATCGCGCATTTCCTGACCACCAGGCAAAACCTGTAGACTCAATGTCACGTCCGATTACTCTATTAAAGGGCGTTTCCACGTGGTAAAACCTCCTCTGGGAATACAAAATTTTCATGTGGTTGGTCTTGTGCAGCCATCCACGATCTAATACCTTCATTTAATAAGATATTTTTAGTGTAGAAAGTTTCAAATTCTGGATCTTCAGCCGCACGAAGCTCTTGAGATACGAAATCGTATGCTCTTAAATTTAATGCTAAACCAACAATACCAAAAGAACTTGTCCATAAACCTGTTACAGGAACAAATAACATGAAGAAATGAAGCCAACGTTTGTTCGAGAAAGCTACACCAAAAATTTGAGACCAGAATCTATTCGCTGTTACCATCGAATAAGTTTCTTCTGATTGTGTTGGTGTAAACGCACGGAATGTGTTTGCAGCATCACCATCTTCAAATAGTGTATTTTCTACTGTGGCTCCATGAATTGCAGATAATAATGCACCTCCTAAAATCCCTGCTACACCCATCATATGGAATGGATTAAGTGTCCAGTTATGGAAACCTTGTAAGAATAATAAAAATCGGAAAATAGCTGCAACCCCAAAACTTGGAGCGAAGAACCAACTTGCTTGTCCTAGAGGATAAATTAAGAATACAGAAACAAATACCGCAATAGGTCCAGAGAATGCAATTGCGTTGTATGGACGAATACCTACAAGACGAGCGATCTCGAATTGACGTAAACAGAATCCAATTAAACCAAATGCACCGTGTAGTGCTATAAAAGCCCATAATCCACCAATTTGAAGCCAACGAGTGAAATCTCCTTGCGCTTCAGGTCCCCATAATAAAATTAATGAGTGACCCATACTGTTTGCTGGTGTTGATACTGCTACAGTTAAGAAGTTACATCCTTCTAAATAAGAAGATGCTAATCCATGAGTATACCAAGATGTAACAAAAGTCGTACCTGTTAACCATCCACCAACTGCAAGAAATGCGGTTGGGAATAATAAAAGGCCTGACCAACCAATAAACACGAAACGATCTCGTTTTAACCAGTCATCGACTAAGTCAAATAAACCTCTTTCGTCAACAGCTGTCTGTTGCGTTTGCCCTATTGCAATCGTCATACGAAGTAAAATCTAAAAAAGAGCCAAGGGTAAAGTGAATTAAAATTTTCACTTTTCTTTTCCACGCTTCTTAATTTATTAGTATTGCAACTAAAACTTAAATAGAATTTTAAAAATAATTATGAAAAGTATGTAATTACTCAATACTTTTTATAATTACTTTACAAAATATTTAACAAAAATATTGAATAATTTACAGAAAGAATAAAAAAATCTATCTAATCAATCCATTTACCAGGATTTTCACAAAATCCTTCACATTCAGTTACATCAAATTCATATTCTTGCTTTTTACTAAATATATTTAACACTATTTTGAAGAAAATATCATGATAGAAAAAATTATCATTTATAGAATCATTTTTAAAATTAAGTTTAATTAATGAGTCAGTATGAACTTTTGGAAGTTTTTTTAATCCATTTTTTATCCAACATTGGTTATAAAAAGTACAATTTATACATATGCACATAAGTATAGTAAATTAAGTTTAATTGGGGGCGGGGGGACTTGAACCCCCACGACTGTAATAGTCAACGGATTTTCTACTTTGTCTACAAAGTACTCTCGTTTTGTATAAAAGTATGGACTCTATCTTTACCTCACAGGTAGTTCCCATTGAGTCTCTGCACCTTTTCATTTTCATGAGTTGGCTCAGGATTGTTCTCTCTAATTTTTAGAAAAGACTTTTTCTGAATTTGAGAACTTACAAATTAATGCTCAAAATTTAAGTCCGTTGTGTCTACCATTCCACCACGCCCCCTTGTGCTATCCAAAATATAAGGAGTTATTAAAGGCGGCACCCAGATTTGAACTGGGGATAGAGGATTTGCAATCCACTGCCTTACCACTTGGCGATGCCGCCTTTGCAAACTAGTGCCCATGCCCAAAGCCAGACTCGAACTGGCGACACACGGATCTTCAGTCCATTGCTCTACCAACTGAGCTATTTGGGCACTTAATGATTTAAAGTTGAATACATAACTATATATGCACGGCTTTATGAAAAGAGTCAATGTTTAAACAATAAGTAAAACTAACTCTACTAAATTAGTTGTAACATTTTGTATTCTTGTTACAACTAATTTATATTTTTGTTAGTTAGAAGCTACACTATTTTTAAGCTTGTCTTCTAAATTTTTAATTTTTTGTTCTAATTGTGCAATATCATCACTGTCTTTTAATGTTTTTATTTCTTCAATAAGAACTGTAACTGAAGCTTTCTCATCGTCAGTAAGGTTTGTATTTGGTTCATTAAGTTGCTTTTCAGCTTGATATGATATCATTTCCGCACGATTTTTAATATCAATTTTTTTCTTCCTTTGTTGGTCTAGTTCTGCATTTTTATTTGCTTCCTCAACTAATTTATCAATTTCACTTCTATCTAACGTCGATGCATTTTGAATCGTGATTGATTGAGTTTGACCTGTAACTTTATCACGAGCTCGTACGGAAAGAATACCATCTGCGTCAATATCAAATGTTACCTCGATTTGTGGTACACCTCTAGGAGCCGCCGAAATATTTCCAAGTTCGAAATGGCCTAAACTTTTATTATCTGAGGCAAGTAAACGTTCACCTTGTAGTACATGGATATCTACTTTTGGTTGATTATCTTCAGCAGTTGAAAATGTTTCTGTTTTTGTAGCTGGAATTGTTGTGTTTCTTTCAATCATTCTAGTCATTAGACCTCCGATTGTTTCAACTCCTAAAGATAAAGGTGTTACATCTAATAATAAAACATCTTTGATCTCGCCAGCTAGAACCGCGCCATTAATAGCAGCTCCAACTGCAACAACTTCATCGGGATTAACTGTTAAATTAGGTTTTTTAAATGTTAATTTTTGAACTAGCTCTTGGATAGCAGGGATACGAGAAGAACCTCCAACTAAAATCACTTCATTCAAATTACTAGGGCTTAGATTTGAATCTTGTAAAGCTGTTTCAATAGGATATTGACATCGTTGAATCAATGATGCGCATAGCTCATTAAACTTAGCACGTGTTAGTGTAAGATCAATATGTTTAGGGCCAGTTTCCGTTACTACCAGATAAGGTAAATTAACTGTTGTTTCTGAAAGTTGAGATAATTCTACTTTTGCTTTTTCTGCTGCTTCTAAAATTCTTTGTAAGGCTTGCTTATCGTTTGGATTTGAGGATTTAAGTGTTATCCCCTCTTTTGCTTCAAAATCAGCTAAGATATATTTCATTATTGCAGAGTCAAAATCATCTCCACCTAAATGACTATCACCAGCAGTTGCTAATACTTCAAATACACCATCTCCAACTTCTAAAATTGAAACATCAAATGTACCACCACCTAAATCAAAGATTAATATCGTTTCATTTGCTTTTTTGTCTAAACCATAAGCAAGTGCTGCTGCTGTTGGTTCATTAATAATACGTAAAACTTCTAAACCCGCAATCTTACCAGCGTCTTTCGTCGCTTGTCGCTGAGAATCGTTAAAATATGCAGGCACTGTAATAACTGCTTTTGTTACCGTTTCATTTAAAAATTTACTCGCATCATCAGTTAACTTTCTTAAAACTTGTGATGATATTTCCTCCGGACTAAAAGATTTATCTAGTATGGGACAATAAATCTTTACATTTCCACGTTCATCCTCAGTAACTTTATAAGATACCTGTTTTGATTCTTCTCCTATCTCATTTGATTTAGATCCGATAAATCGTTTAACAGAATAAAATGTATTTTCAGGGTTAATTACTGATTGACGTTTTGCCATAGCACCAACAATTAACTCTTTTGTTTTTTGTGCGTAACCTACAATTGAAGGTGTTGTTCTAAAACCCTCAGCATTAGGTATTACTACTGGTGTACCTGCTTGTACTACAGAAACAACGGAGTTCGTAGTTCCAAGATCAATTCCTACTACTTTTGCCATGATATTAACTAATTTGTACTCAAAATTTTCGAAGTATCTTAATTGCTTTAAAAAATAAATTTAGTCAAATTTATTTCCATACATCTATAGTGAAATTTAATGTTATAACACATTTTTATTATACATGTATGGTACACGAATATGTTTATAGACATTTTATAATTAATAATCTACTATTTTATTATGAATATTTAGCATTTTAAATTTAAGTATTAATTGATCAAACAAAAAATTATAATTAGTTTATCAGAAGGAAGATTTGTTGTGTTGATAGGAAGTCTTGGAATTAAGGTTGGAATGACGCAAATCTTTGACGAGAAAAATGCATCCATACCAGTCACTCTGATAAAAATTGGACCTTGTACGGTAACGCAAATAAAAACAGTACCAACTGATGGATACGATGCGGTTCAACTAGGTTTTGATTTATCAAAAAAGAAAGTAGAAGATAGTCAAAAAAAGCATTCATTAAACAAAGCTTTAGAGGGACATCTGAAGAAGTCTGGAGCGTTAAATAGTCGCTACTTAAAAGAATATCATGTTAATAGGCCTGAAGAGTTTGAACTTGGACAAACTTTTGATATAACAAACTTTTCACCTAATCAATTTATTGATGTTCGTGGGAAAAGTATTGGTAAAGGTTTCTCGGGAACTGTGAAACGACATAACTTTAGTAGAGGGCCTATGTCCCACGGTTCAAAAAATCATCGTGAACCAGGGTCAATTGGAGCTGGTAGTACACCAGGTCGTGTATATCCTGGTAAACGTATGGCAGGAAGACTTGGTGGAAAACCAGCAACACTAAAACGTTTAGCAATTTTAAAAATTGATGCAGACGAAAATCTTTTAGTTGTAAAAGGTTCTGTTCCTGGAAAACCAGGAAACTTACTTAGCTTAACGCCAAGTGTCTCATAATCAAATGATTTAACAAGATATGAATACAAATAAAATTGCAACAATTCCAAACTATTGGATTATCCCCGGCACTTCTATTGAGAAAGATTTTGTTTTACGTCGTTTAGATGGTCATTTCAAACTTGGATTTTCTCAAACAAATCCTGATTACTTAATTCATAAAGCCTTTTGTCTTTATAGAAAAACTAATAGGATTCGAAATGCATCAACAAAAACTAAATCAGAAGTTCGTGGTGGTGGTAGAAAACCCTGGCCTCAAAAAGGAAGAGGAAAAGCACGTGCAGGATCTATTAGATCACCATTATGGAGAGGTGGAGGTGTAACCTTTGGACCTAAACCCATTGCTTATAACCCAAAACTGAACAATCGTGAATATGATCGTGCATTTAGAGTACTTTTACATGAAAAACAAAAGCGTATACTAGCCATTAGTTTATTTGAAGGATTAACAAATTCGAAATTAGATATATCTAAATCAATTTATCCTGGAAAAACAAAATACGCAAAACAAATCTTTAGTGAAATCTTTGAAAAAAATAATATTAATTTAAAAAATTTACTAAATAAGCAATTGATTAGTATTGTAGTTAGTACTCAAGAATATAAAATTCTTGAAGGAACTTTATTTTTACAAAGTATTAAAAATCTTAAAAATGTAAGTTTAATTGTAGATAATCAATTAAGTATAAATGATGTAATTCGATCTAGCTGGATCTTAATGACAGCTTATTCATCTTACAACTTAACTCTTAAAGATTTATCTTGGAAAAAAGTCAAAAGGTAAAAACATTACAGATAGATCATTTTATGTCGGATCGAAAATTAAGTGCAAATGAAACAATTAAGTTTCAAAAAACCCAAGAAGCTGAATGGATTGACCTCCTTCGTTATCCTTTAGCTACTGAAAAAGCGAGTAATCCATTTTTAAAAAATTCTTACACGTTTGTTGTTGATCCAAAAGCTGATAAACAAACAATTAAAGCAGCTTTTGAATATGTATTTAGTGTAAAAGTTTTAAGTGTAAATACTTTAATGATGCCTAAAAAATCAAAGCGACGTAGACAATTTGAGGGGTATTTACCTACATATAAAAAAGCAATTCTAAAGCTGGCACCTGAATATAGCCTCGATTTCTTTGGAATGGAAAAAACAAGTTTAGGAATTTAAAAAATTATGGGAATTTTATTTTTTAAAGCGTATACACCCGGAACACGACATGCTGTTCGACCTGATTTTAAAGAATTAACAGGTACAAAACCTACAAAATCTTTAATCACAAGTTCTCATTCTTCAAAAGGAAGAAATAACCAAGGTAAGATTACTATTAGGCATCGAGGTGGTGGTCACAAACGCCGCTATAGATTAATTGATTTTAAACGTAATAAAAGAAATTTACTTGGTAGAATCATAAGTATTGAATACGATCCAAATCGTAACGCAAGAATTGCATTAGTTCAATATGAAGATGGGGATAAAAGATATATTTTACAGCCTGAATCAGTTATAACTGGAAATCAAATTGAGTCAGGACCAAATTCAAGCTTAAATATAGGAAATTCATTACCCCTAGAGAATATTCCATTAGGTTATGATGTTCACAATATCGAATTATTTCCTAATAAAGGTGGACAAATTGCACGTTCAGCTGGCAGCTCAGCTAGAATTCTAGCAAAAGAAGGCGATTATGTAACTTTAAAACTTCCTTCAAAGGAGGTGCGTTTAGTACCTAAAAACTGTTACGCAACTATCGGAAAGGTTGGCAATGCTTCTCATATGAACTTAACCTTAGGTAAAGCTGGTCGTAAACGATGGTTAGGTACAAGACCTACTGTTCGAGGTGTTGTTATGAACGCCTGTGATCATCCACATGGTGGTGGAGAAGGTAGATCGCCAATTGGTCGAAAACATCCTTGTACTCCTTGGGGTAAACCGGCTTTAGGTGTCAAAACAAGGAGCAAAAAAAAATCAACTTCGATTTTTATTATCCGAAAACGTCCTTAAGTAAAAAAAATTAGATTGGAGTTATGATAAGATCAACACGCAAAGTACCTTTTGTTGCATATCATCTGTTTAAAAAAATTAATAATTTAAAAGACACTGCAAAAACAGATACAATTAAAACTTGGTCAAGAGCTTCTGTAATTTTACCAAGTATGGTTGGATTCACAATTGCTGTATATAATGGAAAACAACACGTTCCTTTATTTATAAATGACCAATTAATTGGACATCGATTAGGTGAATTTGTCCCTACAAAAACGTTTCGTTCACATAAAGTGAAAACAAGTGATAGAAAAGCAAAACGTAAATAAAACTTTATTTTATAACGGTTTAAAAATTTTCCAAACTATAAAAAATAATTCAAACGTAAACAATCAAGTAATAAAAAGCTTGAATTTTTAAAACATTAGGAGATAGCCATGAATCTTGGGTCTAAGCCAAGTTTAAAAACTTTAACAAAGCGTGCTATACAAAAACGAAAAGAACAACAATTTTCTTTAGAAGCAACTGCTAAAGCAAAAATTATTAGAATGTCCCCACTAAAAGTTAGAAGAGTGTTAAGACAAATTCAGGGTTGTTCATATGAAGAGGCTTTAATTTTATTACGTTTTCTTCCATATCGTGCATGCCACCCAGTTGCAAAAGTTTTAAAATCTGCAGCCGCAAATGCTTTAAGTAATTACTCTATCCCACGTTCTTATCTACAAATAGAGAAAGCTTTCGTAGATAAAGGTCCTACAATGAAACGTATACGACCACGTGCAAAAGGTAGAATGTTCCCAATCAGAAAACGTACATCACATATATCAATTGTTGTTCGCTCAACTTTCTCACGATATGAAAATGATGTAAAAGGTAATTTTTTACCTGTTTCCATAGGTTAGCAACTAATAAAACAAAAAATTATATAAAAAGATTTAACACGACTAGTCAATAATAAGGAGAGATATTTTGGGTCAAAAAGTTCATCCTATCGGCTTCCGATTAGGAATTACCGAAGAACACAAGTCAAAGTGGTATGCAAAATTTTCAGATTATAGTGAACAGTTAAAAGCCGACGATGAATTAAGAAATATATGGTCAAATTTGCTTAAAGAAATAAGTAAAAAGCAATTAGACGAAGTAACTGATCGTACTAATTTATTGATTACCTATCCACCAACACGTGATCAGATTCATCTAACTATTTATACTGTAAATCCAGAAATTCTAATTTCTGATCTTAAAAATTTACCATATAAAATAAGACTGTCAGAGTCACTAGGAAAACAACTAAATAAAAGAAATTTAGTTATTGTTTTAAAGAAAGTTAAATATCCTAACATAAATGCTGGTTTTATTGCACAATCTTTAGCTAAAAAATTAGAAAAAAGAATGCCATTTCGAAGAGCTGTAAGAACAATTTTAAGTGACTTCAAGAAAGGGGCTAAGCAAGCTAAGTTGGATCCAAGACAAAAAGGTATGAAAGTTCAAGTTGCTGGTCGATTAAATGGAGCAGAAATTGCAAGAACAGAATGGGTACGCGAAGGAAGAGTACCACTTCATACCTTGCAAGCAAAATTGGACTACGCAACTGGAAGAGCACATACAATCTATGGTATATTAGGTATCAAAATTTGGATGTGTAAAGGATAAAGTACAATTAAAAATTTTAACTTTAAGTTTTATATTTTAATTACAGACCAAAAAAAAAATATGCTAAGTCCAAAACGAACAAAATTTCGTAAACAACAACGAGGTCGCTTACGTGGAAGAACTATACAAAAAAAACACTTAGTTTTTGGTGAATTTGGTTTACAAGCTCAAGAACCTGTATGGTTAACTGCAAGACAGATTGAAGCAACAAGAAGAACAATCACCCGTTATACAAAACGAGGTGGTAAATTATGGATTATGGTTTTTCCTGATAAACCCATAACAGCCCGTGCAGAAGAATCTCGTATGGGATCCGGTAAAGGTGCACCTCAATATTGGGTAGCTGTCGTTAAACCAGGTAAAGTTCTTTTTGAATTATCAGGAGTTCCTGATAATGTTGCCCAACAAGCACTCCGAATGGCCTCTTATAAATTACCAATTCGAACAAAACTAATTAGTGCTAAGGAGATTACATAAAAATATGAGTTTACCAAAATATAAAGATTTAAAAGATTATGAGCTAGCTGAAATTGAAATTCAATTAGTAAAAGCTAAAAAAGAACTTTTATTTCTACGAATACAAAAAGCTAATTTCTCACGTTTTTCTCCACATTTGATGACTCATACAAGACATCAAATCTCTCAATTATTAACGCGCAAACGTTCGCTACAAACAAGTTCTATCCGTGCAAAATAATTACAAAATTTAAGCTTTTTTAAGAAAAAAGTTAGATTAAAAAATTACAAAAAATTAAAACTCATAAATATGGGCCTGAAAGAAAAGTTTGGCATTGTAGTAAGTACTAAAATGCAAAAAACAATTGTTGTACTTGTTGAAAACAAGTTCCGTCATCCTCGTTATGCAAAAACCATGGTTAAAACAAAACGTTATCTTGTTCATGATGAGGATAATGCTGCTAAACTTGGTGACAAAATAGTTATTACACAAACACGACCTTTAAGTAAAAATAAATCTTGGAAATTAGAACGTATTTTACTTAATTCTAATGTAGGGAATATAGAATTATGATTCAACCTCAAACATATCTAAGTGTTGTTGACAACACTGGAGCAAAGAAATTAATGTGTATACGAGTGTTAGGGAGCAATCGTAGATACGGTAGGATTGGAGATATTATTATTGGTGTAGTTAAAGAGGCGGTCCCAAATATGCCAATTAAAAGATCAGATATTGTTCGTGCTGTTATAGTGAGAACACGTCAACCAGTACAACGGGCTGATGGAATGTCTCTTCGTTTTGATGATAATGCAGCAGTAATTATAAATACCGACAATAATCCTAGGGGAACAAGAGTATTTGGTCCAGTAGCTCGTGAAATTAGAGAAAAAAATTTTGTAAAAATAGCTTCTCTAGCTTTTGAAGTAGTTTAATTTCTAATACAAAATTTGTTCATAAACACTAGGTTAAAAATATGACGCATGAATATAAAAAAATTTATCAAACTCGCATTAAGTCTACATTAAAAGAAAAGTTTCAATATACCAATGATCATAAAATACCAAAATTGGTAAAAATCCAGTTAAACCGAGGATTAGGTCTAGGTGCACAAAACAGAATGGTTCTTCAAAAAACGATTGAAGAAATAAGACTTATAACCGGGCAACAGCCGATTATAACAAAAGCAAAAAATTCTATTGCTGGGTTTAAAACACGTGAAGGTATGGATTTAGGAGTTACAGTAACATTAAGAAGTGACTTAATGTATGCTTTTCTTGAAAAATTAATTCACTTAGTCTTCCCAAGAATAAAAGATTTTAGAGGTCTTAATCCTGATAGTTTTGATGAAAATGGTAACTATAATTTAGGAATTCGTGAACAGTTAGTTTTTCCAGATATTGATTATAACATGATTGATCAAATTAGAGGATATAACATATCGATTGTTACAAGTGCAAAGACACCAGAAGAAGGGCGTTTATTATTACAAGAATTTGGATTCCCTTTTAGAAAACCATCTAACGTATAAGAAATATGAAAACTGATACAATATCTGATATGTTAACCCGAATTAGAAACGGGAATCTTGTTGGTCATAAAGTAGTTAAAATTGACTCTACTCGCATGACTTATCATATAACGCGTTTACTACGCACAGAGGGTTTTATTAGCCAATATGAAACTGTCGTAAAAGAAGGACGTCGTTATATATTTATATATTTAAAATACTCAGCTAATCCGACTCGTCCACTAATAAGGGGTTTAAAACGAGTTAGTAAACCAGGGTTAAGAGTTTATGTAAGTAATAATCAAATACCAATTGTGTTAGGTGGGCAGGGGATAGCTATTCTATCTACATCACAAGGTATTATTACAAATATTCAAGCTAAAGAATTTGGTATTGGGGGTGAATTATTATGTTACGTATGGTAAGGAAATAACATTATGTCAAGAATAGGCAAACAGATTATTAAAATACCTGCAGGTGTTAATATTCAATTGACGGAATTAAATGTAAAGGTAAAAGGTCCAAAAGGTGAAATAGCTCGTGATATTCCGAGTTGCTTAAATGTCGTTTTTAGTAAGGATCAAAATACTTTACAAATTTTTAGAAAAGCTGAGGACATTAGATCACGTGAAGTTCATGGTCTTTTCAGATCATTACTTTCTAATATGGTAATTGGTAGCTCGGCGGGATTTACAAAAGTTTTAGAACTGAAAGGTGTTGGTTATAAAGCGAACATGGATAAAACAACCCTAAATTTATCGTTAGGTTATACTCATCCAATTAAAATTGAAGCACCAGAAGGTATTCAAATTAGTGTTGAAAGTAACACTATTATAAAAATTAGTGGTGTTAACAAAGAAAAGGTTGGTTTAATCGCCCAACAAATTAGGTCAAAACGACCACCAGAGCCGTACAAAGGTAAAGGAGTTCTATACCAAGGCGAAGTTATTCAAAGAAAAGTAGGAAAATCTAGTAAATAGTATGAAAAAGATAAAAGGAAATCCTGAACGTCCACGTCTTGCTGTTTTTAGATCAAATCGTCATCTATATGCTCAGGTAATTGATGATCAGAATCAAAAAACGTTATTTGCATGTTCAACTTTGGATCCATCTATAAAACCTTTGATTACAACAGGTCAAAATTGTAAAGCGGCCCGTTTAGTTGGTGAAAAACTTGGACAAGCATTAATTAGCCATAATTTAATGAATGTAGTTCTTGACCGACGTTTTAGACCTTACCACGGAAGGATTCAAGCTTTTGCTGAAGGTGCTAGAGAAGTAGGCTTACAATTTTAGTAACTTCCTGAATCAAAAGGAAATATGAAAATCATGAAGAATGAAAACCAAAAAAGTATTACGCATAAAGTAATTGAAATTAGAAGAGTCTGTAAAGTAGGGAAAGGTGGTAAGACATTAAATTTTCGTGCTTTGATAGTTGTTGGGAATCAAAAAGGTATAGTAGGTCTAGGAATTGGTAAAGCAAGTCAAGTATTAAATGCGATTAAAAAAGGTCAATCTAGAGCTATTCAAAATCGTATTCAAATTGCAATGACTCGAACAAAAACAATTCCACACAAAAGTGAGGCCAGTTTTGGTGCTGCACAAGTAATGTTAAGACCAGCAGCCCCCGGATCTGGTGTTATTGCTGGTGGAGCTATACGAACTGTTTTAGAAACAGCTGGGATAAAAAATATTTTAGCAAAACAACTAAGGTCTAAAAATAAGATTAATAACGCACGTGCTACTTTAGTTGCACTAAGTAATTTAACGTTTATAACTGTAACTGCTAAAAATAGAGGTTTAAGTTTAGAAAAATTAACAGGACGAAAATCCTACGAAGAAGTTAAAGATATAAAACTTCAATCTAAAAGTATAGACGAAATTAAAAGTAGTCGTAAACCAAGAGATGGTGAAGGATTTATTAATAAAAATAAAGGTCAATAGTAATGAATAAACTTAGCACCATGCTAGCAAATATGTTCTCTGCCGAAAAGCTTAGAAAATCCGCACAGGATAGAGTACTCTCTTTATTTGTTCTAGGTGCCTGTCTTCGTTTCTTATCTAAAATACCTCTTCCGTGTATTGATTATTCCTTATTACCCGTATCAAATAGACCCTGTTTTTTAGCCTTAGGTATTTTACCTTTAGTTCAAGCCTCTTTGCTTGTCCAAGTATTCAATAGTGTGAAACCTAAATCTGAAGATGATGATTTTGACAAGTATCAAAAAATTCAAAAACAGGTAAAAATTGTTAGTGCCTGCATTGCAGTACTTATCAGTATTGCCCAAGTGAGGACACTTTCACCGGTTATGTATAGTTACACTTTAATGAGTAAATTTATTTTAGGTACGACTTTAATAACGGGTGGATTGGTATTGATCTGGATTAGCGAATGGGTCTCTGAGTCCTTTTCAATAAGTGGATCTGTCGTTGTTTTAACTTTTACGAGTGTTATTGATGATGTTATAAGGTTAGTCTTAGAGGCTAGTAATCTAGATAATAAACCAAAACTAATTCTTTGTTTATATGTTCTAGCAGTAGCAGCATTTACAACTTTCATTTCAAAATCTACAGTTGAATTTCCAATACTCTCCTCAAAGCAATCTTATTCTGAACAATCTAAACCTAGCTTATTGCCATTCGCAATAAACCCAGGGGCAGTTATGGGTTTAGTATCCGCAGAATCCTTGTTAAGAATAATTCAATCTGGACTTAGCCAATTAGCATTTCTAAGTATTAATAGTACTTTAATAGGTATTTTTGTAAGTCTATTACGCTTTGTATTTATCATAACATTTAGTTATTATTGTTCTAAGTTACAAGTTGATAGTGATAAAGTATCTAAAGAACTTATTACAATGAATATGACAATTCTTAGAAAATCTCCGGGTCAAGAAACACAAAATTACTTAGAAGATGAACTAAAAAGGACATATTTATCAGCAGGTCTCATGCTAGCTCTTTTAGTAGGTATTTCAGATGTATTGGATAATTATTATCCAACAATCGGCTTAAAATCAAATTTGAGTTCTTTGCTTATTTTATTTGGGACAATGCTTGATTTAGAAGATCGGCTTTTTGATTTAGGACTAAAAAAAGCATAACTTCATCTTCTTTAAATATTTATAAAAAAACTGTTAAAAAATGAAAGTAAGACCATCAGTAAAAAAAATGTGTGATAAGTGTCGTTTAATAAGACGAGCAGGTAAAATTCGAGTGATTTGTGTAAACAAAAAACATAAACAACGACAAGGTTAAATTATTCCATACTAGAAAAAAAATTATGATAAGAATTGCAGGAGTTGATTTGCCCGATACTAAATCAATAGAGATTGCACTAACTTATATCTATGGAATTGGTCGAACAAGATCAAAAGAAATTCTTAGTTCCATTGATATCAATCCGGAAACAAAAACTAAAGCTTTAACAGATACTGAAGTTAGTAGCTTACGTGAGCGTATTGAAAAAAGTTATACTACTGAAAGTGATTTAAAACGTTTAGTTGCATTAAATATAAAACGTTTAGTAGAAATCAATTGCTATCGAGGACGACGTCACATACAAGGTTTACCCCTTCGTGGACAACGTACTCGAACGAATTCTCAAACAAGAAAGAAGACTGCAGGTAAACAATCAAGTAGACGCTTCAAATAGGTAAGTTTAACCTTTAAATTTTGAGAAATTAAACTTACTTGTACTTTTAACCTAAAATTAGGACAAAACTCTATGAACCAAAAGCTGAATAAAGGGAAGCGAAAGATAAATTTATCATTAGGCTTTGCATGTATTCATTCTACTTTTAATAATACAATTATTTCTATTACGGATCCTAAAGGCAATGTAGTTACTTGGGCTTCGGCAGGAAGCAGCGGTTTTAAAGGTAGTCGTAAAAAGACACAATATGCGGCACAAATGGCAGCTAAAAATGCAAGTGCTAAAGCTTTAAAACTTGGCATAAAAAAAGTTGGCGTAATTTTAAATGGACCTGGAAACGGTCGTGAAATTGCTATAAAAGGTATCCATGCAACAGGCTTAGAGATTATCTCAATTGAAGACAAAACTGGTGTTCCACATAATGGGTGTCGTGCTCCAAAAAGAAGACGTGTATAATAGTTATCACAAACTTTAAAAATTTAAAATATTTTAACCATGAAAACCGAAAAACAGAGATTAGTTATTGAAATTGAAAAACGTACTGTTGATAAAAGAACAGGGCATATTTCATTCCAATTTCGGATAGGTCCCTTTAAAAAAACAATGGGAACTACTATAGGAGCCGCTTTAAGACGCACATTACTGTCACTTTCGAAAACCTTAGCTATTACAAGTGCTTGTGGAAATTTTAATAATGGAAATAGTATACGGGAAGATTTATTTGAACTCTCACTAAATCTTCAAAGAATACATATAAAATCATCCTTTTTCCCTTATATAGGAACAGCGCGTATACAAAAGGTTGGTCCAGCGATTATTACGGCACAAGACTTAAAATTAGACGAAGGATTAGAAGTTATTAATCCTTATCAATACATTTGTACTTTAAATGGTTCATATCCATTGGATTTACATATAATGATAAGTTCTCCTGAAGTTAATCAAGGTTCAGATCATATTGATCCTATTAATCCTGTTAAAACAACAAATAAAAATCTACTAAAACTTAGAGAAGCTGATATAAATAATATCTTTGGAGCTAGTACCAATAGTTTTTCTGAAAATTTAAAAAAACAAAATAGTGAATTTAACTTATCAGTTGAAAAATCTAAAAAACTATTAGCGAATCTAAATAATTTAAAAACTTTAAAAGATTCGCGCTCCAATATTATTAAAACTAACTTAAAAGATAGTAAAATTAAATTGAATCCTCCTCAAAAGCTACCCCTTGATATCATTGTTGTAGATCCAATCTACTCGTCAATTCAATCTTGTGGATTTGAAGTTATTCAAACAACAAATTCGTCTGTATCAGAGTATGAAGAATTAATTAAGCGTGGTGTTACTGACACTGAAGAGTTTTTAAAATTTGTTGTAGTTAGTAGAGGAGATATAGAGCCTGCCGCCGCAATTGAACTTGCTGTCCTTGAATTACAAGAAACATTGACTATTTTAGAGCCCCTTCCACACGTTTATGCTAGTGAAAAAAATCTTTTGCTAGCATTAGAAATGAGTTCTCAATTTATGTTAACACAAAAAATTAGAGATAGTTTAGTAGATTCATATACTATTGAATTACTGAAAAAACTAGATTTAAAACATTTGAATTTACCTGTTAACCTTGAACTACTTCTTCGAAGAGAAGGTTTCGTAACTCTTCAAAATCTAATATCGATACCTTTAGAATTATTTAAAAGAATTGGTTTAAAGGAAAATGATTTAGTATCCATAGAAAAATCTTTAAATTCATTCGGTCTATCTATAAATCTTGATAAAAATTTGAAATGGGAATTAATTCCAAATTCATTACCACTCTAAAATTTTATTGATTAAATCTCTTGATCGAAAATAAAATTTTAAAACCGATCCAATATGAATCATACATATATACCATTAGGAAAACACAAAGAAAGAAGTTGGTATTTAATCGATGCTGAGAATCAAACACTTGGTAGATTATCAACAAAAATTGCAAATTTAATTCAAGGTAAAAACCAAGTAACTTATACACCTGGTAGCGATAGCAAAGTACATGTCGTCGTTATCAATGCTGATAAGATAAAAGTTAGTGGTAATAAACTTAATCAAAAGTTTTATTACACACATACAGGCAAACCGGGTGAATTGAAAACAAGGTCATTAGCTGAATTACTTGCACGATTCCCTTATAGAGTAATTGAATTAGCTGTAAAAAGAATGCTACCTAACGGATTTGAAAAATCTGATTTAGCAAAAAGATTACGTGTATATGCTGGAAATGAACATCCACATAAAGCACAGAAACCAAAAGAAGTTATCTTCAGTAAATAATAATTCAGACTATGATAACATTTGAAAAAAATAGTATACTTGCTACTGGTGTAGGCCGTCGAAAAAGTGCTTCAGCACTTGTCAAAATTTTTTCCGGAACTGGAGAAATTACAATTAATCAAAAATCTGGAGTTGAGTATTTCCATTCTATTGCAAATGGTTTAGGAATTTGTAGAACTCCACTTGAAATTTTCCAATCTGATAAAGCATATAATATTATTATTGATGTTTCTGGTGGTGGGCTACAAGGTCAAACTGAAGCTATTAGGTTAGCAGTAGCAAAAGCAATTTCAAGTCTTGATTCTGATAAAAGAGTCAAACTTAGAAATTTAGGGTTACTAACTCGTGATACAAGGATAAAAGAGCGTAAAAAATATGGCCTGAAAAAGGCACGTAAAGCACCGCAATATTCTAAGCGTTAATTAATATGCCAAAAAAAAATATTCACCCAAGTTGGTTTGAGAAGACTAAAGTTTACTGCGATGGTAAAGAAATTATGACAATATCATCTACAAAACCTGAGTTACATGTCGATATATGGTCAGGAAATCACCCTTTCTTTACAGGTTCGCAAAAAATTATCGATACTGAGGGTCGTGTTGAACGATTCTTAAAAAAATATAATATGGAATCAGAGGAGAGTAATAAATAAATTATGCCAACGGTTCAACAATTAATTAGAAATGAGCGTACAACTCTTAAAAAAAAAAGTAAAGCAGCCGCTTTAAAAGCGTGTCCTCAAAGACGCGGCGTGTGTACAAGAGTTTATATTGTTACACCAAAAAAACCAAACTCAGCAATGCGAAAAGTGGCCAGAATTAGACTGACATCTGGATTTGAGGTTACAGCTCATATTCCTGGTGAAGGCCATAATTTACAAGAGCATTCAGTTGTTTTGATTAGAGGTGGTCGTGTAAAGGATTTACCTGGAGTTCGATACAGAGTCGTTCGTGGTGCACTAGATACAGTTGGTGTTACTAAAAGGATGCAAGGGCGTTCAAAATATGGTGCCCGCAAAGCTAAGAAAAAGTAAATCTAGGAAATAATTAAAATGTCAAGACGAAAAAGAATTAAAAAACGTCTACCTGGTCCAGATCCAATATATAATAGTTATCTTGTAAGCTTGTTAAGTTTACGTGTACTAAAAAGTGGTAAAAAACAATTAGCAGAGCGAATTGTTTATAGGGCTTTAGACTATGTTAAACAAAAAACAAGTGTTGAAGGCCTTGTAACTTTAGAAAAAGCTGTTCAAAATGTAAGCCCTATAGTAGAATTAAAACCAAAAAGAATTGGTGGTGCTACATATCAGGTTCCAATTGAAGTAAAAAGACTTAGAGCTACAAATTTAGCTTTAAAATGGATCCTAAAGTTTTCACGTGACAGATCTGGAAAGAATATGTCATTTAAGCTAGCTCGTGAGTTAATGGATGCTTCAAAAGGAATAGGAAATTCTATTCGTAGACGCGAAGAAGTTCACAAAATGGCTGAAGCAAATAAAGCATTTAGTTTTTTTAAAACTAAAAAATAGAAAATAAAATTTGATTATTAAATTGATTCAATTACAATTTAACTAAAACAAGAAAGGAAAAAAAAAATGGCTCGTGAAAAGTTCGAACGTACAAAACCTCATGTAAATATTGGTACTATTGGTCATGTTGACCATGGTAAAACAACCTTAACAGCTGCAATTACAAGTACTCTTTCTCTTTTAGGGAATGCAAAGGCAAGAAAGTACGATGACATTGATGCAGCTCCAGAAGAAAAAGCACGTGGTATTACAATTAATACTGCACATGTGGAATATGAAACTGAGTCACGTCACTATGCACACGTTGATTGTCCTGGTCACGCAGATTACGTTAAAAACATGATTACCGGGGCTGCTCAAATGGATGGTGCAATTCTAGTTGTATCAGCCGCTGATGGGCCAATGCCTCAAACGCGTGAACACATACTTTTAGCAAAACAAGTTGGTGTACCTCATGTTGTTGTATTCTTAAATAAAGCTGATCAAGTAGATGATGATGAACTTCTGGAATTAGTAGAACTTGAAGTTCGTGAGTTATTATCAAATTATGATTTCCCTGGTGAGGAAATACCTTTTGTTTCAGGTTCAGCTTTATTAGCTTTGGAAGCGGTAACAAATGCAACTGTAACAAAACGTGGTGAAAATCAATGGGTAGACAAAATTTTTGACCTAATGGATGCTGTAGATAACTATATTCCAACACCAGTACGTGATGTTGACAAAACATTTTTAATGGCTGTTGAGGATGTATTCTCAATTACAGGCCGTGGTACAGTCGCAACAGGAAGAATTGAGCGTGGTACAGTTAAAGTTGGGGAAACAATTGAAATCATTGGTATCGTTGAAACAAAAACGACAACTGTTACTGGTTTAGAGATGTTCCAAAAGACACTTGACGAAGGATTTGCTGGAGATAATATTGGTATTTTATTACGTGGTGTACAAAAAGGTGATATTCAAAGGGGAATGGTTCTAGCTAAACCTGGCACTATTAAACCACACAAACGTTTTGAAGCTGAGGTTTACATTCTAAAAAAAGAAGAAGGTGGGCGTCATACACCATTCTTACCAGGTTATCGACCTCAGTTTTATGTAAGAACAACAGATGTAACAGGTAATATTACAGGATTTACTGCCGATGATGGAGCTGCCGCAGAAATGGTAATTCCGGGTGACCGTATTAAAATGACAGCAGAATTAATTTCGCCTATTGCTATTGAAGCCGGAATGCGTTTCGCTATTCGTGAAGGTGGTCGTACGATTGGTGCAGGTGTTGTATCAAAAATCTTAGAATAGGCAAAATTATTCTTAATAAAAAGGCTAAAATATAATATGACGAAAAATGGAGAAATCAGTTTTCGTATTCGATTAAAAGCTTATAATTCAAGAGTATTAAGAATAAGTAGTTTACTATTAGAAGAAGAGTTAAAAAGATTAGATGGAATTTATAATGGCCAAACTTTAGTTAAAGGTCCTGTACGTCTACCTGTAAAAAAACGTTACTACTCATTACTAAGATCTCCTCATATTGATAAAGCTTCTCAAGAACAGTTTGAGATCAGAAGACACAAATGGATATTTGATATTAAAGTACCTAAAAAGAATTATATTAATCTTTTAAGTGCTATTTCATTTCCTCCCGGTGTGGATATTTCTATCTTCTTCAATCAAATAAGTTAAAAAATTGATGAGATAAAGTTAAGTTTTTCTTAACTTTATCTCATTGTTAAATCTCAAGTTGAAATAGACAACTTAATAAAGTTCATCCTCTTGATTTGTTAAAATTTGACAATCAGATGCAGGATATGCTACGCAAGTTAATACGAATCCCTCTGCAACTTGATCATCTTCTAAAAAGGATTGCTCAGATTGATCAATAGTACCACCAACAACTCGGCCAGCACAAGTTGAACAAGAACCTGATCTGCAAGAATAAGGTAGTTCAAATCCATTTTCTTCAGCAGCGTCTAAAATGTATTCGTCATCATCACAGTCGATAAAACGGTTAGCATCTTCAGCATCAGTAGGATAAATAAGTTTTACTTTATATGTTGTTGCCATTTATGATTCTCTTTTCTTATAATTTTTTCTAAAATTCTTGATCCTTAGATCGGGTTTCGTTTTTGATTATACAAAGTTTTAGAATTTAGTAAAGACTTTTGTACAATTAGTTAGTTTTTAACTGATCACAATTATAATTAAATAAGTCTATTTTTTTTTTTAATAAACAATAAAGAAGAAACATATACTAAAATTATTTGTTTCTTTCTCAAGAAAGTCAAACCATGTAAACGGAGGCGAAAAAAATGGCATTACCTTGGTATCGTGTCCATACCGTAGTATTAAATGATCCTGGAAGGTTATTAGCAGTTCATATTATGCATACTGCTTTAGTATCAGGATGGGCTGGTTCAATGGCTTTATACGAACTTGCAATTTTTGATCCATCAGATCCTATCTTGAATCCTATGTGGAGACAAGGTATGTTTGTTATGCCTTTTATGACAAGATTAGGTGTAACTGATTCTTGGGGTGGTTGGAGTGTTACTGGTGAAAGTGGAATAAATCCTGGACTCTGGAGTTATGAAGGTGTTGCGTTAACACATATTGTACTTTCTGGTTTATTATTCCTTGCCGCAATTTGGCATTGGGTATATTGGGACTTAGATATTTTCAATATTCAACGATCTGATGAAATCTCATTAGATTTACCTAAAGTGTTTGGTATTCACTTATTCTTATCAGGCATTCTTTGCCTAGGATTCGGTGCATTCCATGTAACAGGTTTTTTTGGCCCGGGGATCTGGTTGTCAGATGCTTACGGTTTAACAGGAAAAGTACAAGGTGTTGCACCTTCTTGGGGTCCCGACGGTTTTAACCCATTTAACCCAGGTGGTGTTGCGGCACATCATATTGCAGCGGGAACAATTGGTATCCTTGCAGGTTTCTTCCATATTATTGTAAGACCACCTCAACGTTTATATCGTGGATTAAGAATGGGTAATATTGAAACAGTATTATCTAGTAGTATCGCTGCCGTATTCTTTGCTGCATTTGTTACATCTGGAACAATGTGGTATGGTTCAGCCACTACACCAATTGAGCTTTTTGGTCCTACTCGTTATCAATGGGATAGCGGATATTTCCAACAGGAAATTGAAAGACGTGTTGAAAATTCAGTTGCTGAAAGCCTATCAAAATCACAAGCTTGGGCTCGTATACCTGATAAACTTGCGTTTTACGATTACATCGGAAATAATCCTGCTAAGGGTGGTTTATTCCGTGCTGGTCCAATGAACAAAGGTGATGGTATTGCAGAAGCATGGTTAGGTCATCCTATTTTCACGGATCGTGAAGGTAGAGAGTTAACTGTACGCCGTATGCCAGCCTTTTTTGAAACATTCCCAGTTCTTTTATTAGATAAAGATGGTATTATCCGCGCGGATATCCCATTCCGTCGTGCTGAATCTAAATACAGTATTGAACAAGTTGGCGTAAACGTGAACTTCTACGGTGGTAAACTTAATGGTCAAACATTTAAAGATGCGCCTACTGTTAAAAAATATGCTCGTAAAGCTCAACTTGGCGAAGTATTCGAGTTCGACAGAACTAGTTTAGAATCTGATGGTGTATTCAGAAGCAGTCCAAGAGGATGGTATACATTCGGTCATGCTAATTTTGCTCTTATATTCTTCCTAGGCCATCTTTGGCATGGAGCAAGAACACTTTATCGTGATGTATTCACTGGTATTGATGCAAGTATTACTGATCAAATCGAATTTGGTGTACTTCAAAAATTAGGTGATGAAAGTACAAGAAGACAAGGTTTTATTTAAATAGGAAATAAAAAATGGAAGCATTAGTTTACACGTTTTTACTTATAGGAACTTTAATGGTTATCTTTTTTGCAGTTTTCTTTCGTGAACCACCTCGTATTATTACTAAATAGACGTATCATACACAATCGTGTTATGATACGTTGTTCTAAAGTTTAATCTTCGTGTTCTTCAAAAGGATCACGAAGCTCCTGAGCTGGTGGACCAAAAGATACATAAATTGCATAAACGACTATACCAAGCAATAAACATTCTAAGAATGTAACTAAGAGCAAGGCGGAATCTACATTATCCAATGTGATATTTGTATTCATTTTTACTTACCTGTTCTTTATAAATATAGTTCAACTTAGGAAACCAAAATTTACTCCCTTGTTATAGAGTAAATTTTGGTTTCTTAAGTTTTCCTAAATATATTATAACTTGTCTTCAATCGAGTAATTCATTTTGAAATATTTGATTCTTTTGTTTGTAAGTCTAAAAGGAGAAATAACTAATGACTTTTAAAACCAAGCTAGGAGCAATTTTACGACCTTTAAATTCCGAGTACGGAAAGGTTGGACCTGGTTGGGGTAGCACACCAATCATGGGTTTTGTAATGGCTTTATTCCTTGTATTTTTATTGATTATTCTTCAAATCTATAACTCATCACTCATTCTAAATGATGTGGATGTAGATTGGGGTAATTTATCCCGATAAAATTTGATTACTTTTAAATTAAATAAATTTTGGATCTTTTTCAAAGTTTATGGGTCATGGAGTTATCTTCCATGACCAAAATAAAATTATTTAAGATGATTTTTTTGTAACAACTTCTTCAACTTCATTTAATCCAAAGTTGTTTGTATTTGTCCCAGCATAATTTACTTTTGTAAATCTAACTAAAACAGGATAACGTACTTTACTTTGATCAACAACTACTACAGTTCCTGATTCATTATACCAATAAGATTCTTTGCGCAAAATTCTAACTGTTGAGCCTTTTTGAATCATTTGAAATTTTTCCCCTGGTTTTTAAGTCTTTACTATGTTAAATAATAATTTTAAAAAAAGGCAGAATACTTAAAATTTTTGAAATTATTACAATCAAAGCTAGTCGTGGTTGAAAAAGAAGTATATAATATTAAAGAAGAAAGTAAAGTTATTTTAAATAACACTTAAGAATAGATTATTTCGTAGGAGGATTTTATGATTGGATTATTTGCAAGTGGCGCAGAAACACTTGTTGCTGTAGATACAGTAAATGAAACGGCTACTGCTCCAACTTCTATAATTACTTATGGAAGATTTTTAGAATATATTGAAAACGGGTGGGTAAAGCGTGTTGACTTCTATAACAATTCAAAATTTGCAGTTGTTGAAGCATCTACACCCGAATCAGGTTATCGCTCTCAACGTATAGGTGTTAATGTTCCTAATAAAGATATTAAACTTATACGTAAACTTAAAGATTCTGGCATAAATTTTGATGTTCATGCGATCGAACAGTCTACAAAACCCTTTGAGTTTTTTTCGATAAACTTTGTTACAGTCTCAATTTTACTTGGTCTTATAATAGGTGGCTACTTTTTATTTAATAGAGCTTCAGATAGCTCAAGTAAATCAGGTCGTAATCCTTCGGGCGGAGGAGGAAATAATCCATTTAACCCATTTGGTTTCAGACAATTTTTCCAGACTAAAGCAAGATATGATAGTGTACCGGTTACAGGTGTTACCTTTGATGATGTTGCTGGTATTGATGAAGTTAAAGAAGAGTTTCAAGAAATTGTTACTTTTTTAAAGAAACCCGAACGTTATACTCGTGTTGGTGCTAAAATCCCAAAAGGTGTTTTATTATCAGGCCCTCCAGGAACGGGTAAAACTTTATTAGCTAAGGCTATTGCAGGTGAGGCAAAAGTTCCCTTTTTTAGTTGCTCCGCATCAGAATTTGTAGAGTTATTTGTTGGTATAGGAGCATCAAGAATTCGTGATCTTTTTAAGCGAGCTAAAGCAAAAACACCTTGTATTATCTTCATTGATGAAATTGACGCAGTTGGTAGACAAAGAGGCTCTGGAGTTGGTGGTGGGAATGACGAACGCGAACAAACGTTAAATCAGCTCTTAACCGAAATGGACGGATTTGAAACTAATAATGGTGTTATTGTAATTGCAGCTACAAACCGCGTAGATATTTTAGACTCAGCTTTATTAAGACCGGGTCGTTTTGATAGACAACTTGTTGTCGGATTCCCTGATTCAAAAGCTCGTTTATCAATTCTTAAAGTACATGCTAAGGACAAAAAGATAGATTCAGATGTTCAATTAGATACTCTAGCTAAGCGTACACCAGGATTTTCTGGTGCTGATTTAGCAAATGTAATGAATGAAGCAGCAATTTTGACTGCTAGATATAATGAGACATCTATAACTATAAAGCGACTAAACGAAGCTCTTGACAAAGTAACAGGTGGTATACCTAAACCGCCAATGGAAGAAAATCGTTATAAACGTATATTAGCTTATCATGAAGTAGGACATGCATTAACAGCTTCTTTACTCGAGTATCATGATCCTGTTGAAATGGTTTCTTTAATACCACGTGGTCGTACGAAATCTTCGACAACATACGTACCAAGTGAAGAAACAATGTACTCTAGAAATCAGCTATTAACACGTTTAGTTTCTCTTTTAGCAGGAAGAGCGGCAGAAGAAGTTGTATTTGGTAAAGCAGAAGTGACAACCGTAGGTGTAGATGACATTCAGCGTGCAACTTTTTTAGCAAGGCAAATCGTTACGGAATACGGTATGTCACCTCTGGGTCCAGTCGCATTAGAAGATCAACAACCACGAGATGCAATGATGCGTGGATCCAGTCAGGGCTATTCTGAAGAGTTAACAACATTAATTGACACAATGGTTAGACTTCATATTGAACATGCATATAACGAAGCATTATCAATTATTCAAGAAAATCGTACTTTATTAGATAAACTAGTTAATAAAATAATCCAAAAAGAAACTCTAGAGGGTTACGAAATAAGAAGCTTATTAGCTGAAGCAAAGCCAATACGTTTAATTTTACCTTCGAGTAAGTTAAAACAAAACTCTCCTGTTGTAGAACTAATTAGAGAAGAAATGGAAGGCTTATTAAATACCGAAAAATATATTGAAAAAATAAAATCTATAAGATCACAAGAAGATGAAGAAAAAATTCTTGAGGATGTTATGGACGAAGCTTCAAGTAAAGTGGAAAAAAGTGATAAATTAACATCTGTTGTTAATTTATTAACTGCTGATAACAAGTAAAAAAAAGAATTAAGATATAAATCAGTTACCTGATTTATATCTTAAAAGGAGTCTAATTTATAACTAGAATGATCGGGATTGACGGGACTCGAACCCGCAACTTCCGCCGTGACAGGGCGGTACTCTAACCAATTAAGCTACAACCCCTTAGTTGAATTACGTCTTTTATAGCACTTTATAGGCAATATATAAATAGTCTTAGGAGAGAAAGGGATTCGAACCCTCGGTACAATTAATTTTGTACAACAGATTAGCAATCTGCCGCTTTCGACCACTCAGCCATCTCTCCATTTATTATTTTTAATTTGGCTTTGGCGGGACTTGAACCTGCGACCTTGGGCTTATGAGTCCCCTGCTCTAACCACTGAGCTACAAAGCCGTTTACTTATATATAGTTTACTAAAAACTAGATAAGCTTAGAATTTACTTGGCAAGAAAGCTGTTATATTTTGTTTAATTAAGATTTATTAAGAAGTTTATTTAAACATCATAAATTTCGAAAAACATTACAAATAATTTGTGAATTTTAAAATGGATTCTAAAAATATTGATATTCAAGAATTAAGGAAAACTTATAAGATTAATGACAGTCTAAAAAAATTAGATGATGATCTTATCGGTTTACAATCTGTTAAAAAAAGAATTACTGAAATTACAGCTATTCTTTTTATGGATAAAATTCGCCAAGATTTTGGATTAAGCAAATACTACCCCGGACTTCATATGTCATTCACAGGTAGTCCTGGAACAGGAAAGAGTACTGTTGCTTCCAGAATGGCAGAGCTGCTACAAAACCTAGGGTATTTGTCTCGTGGGCAACTTGTGGTAGTTAGTCGTGATGATCTTGTAGCTCAATTTGTAGGCCAAACAGCTCCCAAAACAAAAGATGTTTTAGAAAAAGCAATGGGTGGTGTTTTACTAATTGACGAAGCTTATTATCTTTATAAACCCAATAATGAAAAAGATTATGGTGGTGAAGCAATTGAAATGATCCTCCAAGTAATGGAAAACAATCGTACTGATATCGTATTGATCTTCGCGGGTTATAGTGAACCTATGAAGCTCTTCTATCGTTCAAATCCTGGTTTATCTTCTCGTGTAGCACATCATATTGATTTTCCTGATTATACACGTGAAGAGCTGCTAACAATTGCAAAATTACTTTTTGAAGAAAGACAGTATCAAATGAGTTTTTATGCGGAAGAAGTCTTTATAAAATACTTAGACTTAAGACGTCAACTTCCTCTTTTTGCAAATGCAAGAAGTATAAAAAATATTATAAATCGTGCATGTTTTAGATTAGCATCACGTGTAATGGGTCAAACAAATATTTTTACATACAAGAGTTTAATTAATATTACCCCTTACGATCTAATCTTAAGTACTTTATTTCTTAAAGGATTAAGAACAATTCTTATGACAAAACAGGGTTATAAGGATAATAATGCTATATTTAACGTTCCAGAACTAAGCAAAAAATCAAATGAAACTAGTAGAGATTCTAAAACCTTTACATTATTTATTTGGAAAAATTTTGCATAAAAGTTTTTGTTTTCTTTTATTTCGGTTTAATTGTGTAGTAGATTATTAAATTTAATTTATGGGAAAAGTTTACGACTGGTTTGAAGAAAGATTAGAAATTCAAGCCATAGCTGATGACATTACTAGCAAATATGTTCCGCCACATGTTAATATATTTTATTGTTTTGGTGGAATTGTATTAACATGTTTCCTTGTTCAAGTAGCAACAGGGTTTGCTATGACATTTTATTATAGACCAACTGTTACAGAAGCATTTGCATCTGTTGAATATTTAATGACAGACGTGAATTTTGGTTGGTTAATCCGATCAATTCATAGATGGTCTGCAAGTATGATGGTAATGATGATGGTTCTTCATGTTTTCCGTGTATACTTAACAGGTGGTTTCAAAAAACCAAGGGAATTAACGTGGACTACAGGTGTATTGTTATCCGTTGTAACCGTATCTTTTGGTGTAACAGGATACTCTTTACCATGGGATCAGGTAGGTTACTGGGCTTGTAAAATCGTAACAGGTGTACCTGAAGCAATCCCTGTTATTGGATCTCCTTTAGTAGAACTTTTAAGAGGTGGTGTAAGTGTTGGTCAAGGTACTCTAACAAGATTCTATAGTTTACATACGTTTGTATTACCTTTAATAGCAGCCGTGTTAATGTTAATGCATTTCTTAATGATTCGTAAACAAGGTATTTCTGGTCCACTTTAAAAAGTTTTAAAATTTACTAAAAGGAGAAAAATTTATGTCAGTTATAAAAAAACCTGATTTAACTAATCCGGTTCTACGTGCCAAATTAGCAAAAGGTATGGGCCATAATTATTATGGTGAACCTGCTTGGCCAAACGATCTTTTATATATATTTCCAGTAGTTATTCTGGGTACGTTTGCACTCGTAATTGGTTTATCAGTATTAGAACCTTCAGCTTTAGGTGAAAAAGCAGATCCGTTTGCAACTCCATTAGAGATCCTTCCTGAATGGTATTTCTTCCCTACATTTAATTTATTACGTGTTTTACCTAATAAATTATTAGGAGTATTATCAATGGCGTCTGTACCAGCTGGGTTACTTACAGTTCCATTTATTGAAAATATTAATAACTTCCAAAATCCATTCCGTAGACCTATTGCTATGGCAGTATTCTTACTTGGTACTGTTGTTGCGATTTGGTTAGGTATTGGTGCTTGTTTACCTATTAATAAAGCGATTACTTTAGGATTATTTTAAAAAATTTCTTTTAAAATAATATTTACGTTGGTAGTAGCGAGTAACTCGTTACTACCAACGTAAATATTATTTTTTATTTTAATGCAATTATACCACCAGCTTCTTCTAATTCTTTTTTCATAGTTTCAGCTTCAGCTTTTGATACTTTTTCTTTGATCGTTTTTGGTGCAGATTCGACTAAATCTTTAGCCTCTTTTAATCCCAATCCTGTAAGTGTTCTTACAATTTTTAATACGCCTAATTTTTTATCTGCAGGTGGCGCTTCAGCTAAAATTACATCAAATTCTGTTTTTGCCTCTTCAGCAGGAGCGGCTACAGCAGGAGCTCCCGCCATAACAACACCCGCTGAAACTTGTGAAGCATCAATACCAAAAGTTTCTTCTAACTTTTCAACTAAATCCGATACTTCAATAAGGGTAAGACTTTTTAAATCTTCTAAAATTTGTTCTGTTTTTGTAGACATATATCTCTTTGGTTATACTTTTGAATGAAATAAGCGTTCAGTAAAGGTTTAATTTTTTATAATATTGAATAATCTAATTCAATTGAAGGACCCATTGTACTACAAATATAAAGCTTTTTTAAGTATTTTCCTTTTACACCCGTAGGTTTATTTTGCATTATAGATTTAAAAACTGTTGAAAAGTTTTCTTGTAATTGAGTAACGGGAAAATTCACTTTACCAAAGTTAATATGAACAATGCCTGTTTTATCAACACGATATTCGAGTTTACCTCTTTTAAATTCTTGAATTGCACCAACAATGTCTTTAGTTACTGTACCTGCTTTGGGCGATGGCATTAATCCTTTAGGTCCCAAAACACGCCCTAACTTTGCAATTTTAGGCATCATATCAGGCTCAGCAATTAAAACATCAAAGTCAGTATATCCTTTATTAATTGATTCAATTAAATCTTCAGAACCAATTCGTTCAGCGCCAATCTCATTTGCTTTTAAGGAGCTATCGGAACTTGTAATAGCAACAACTCGTATATTACGACCTGTTCCATGAGGTAAAGCAACAGTTGCACGCAATTGTTGATCAGCGTACTTGGGATTTAAATTTAAACAAAAATGTACCTCACTTGATTCCACAAACTTCGCTGTAGATGTTTGTTTTAATAAATTAATCGCTTCTTCTAATGTATATTGCTTAGGTTCAACTAAACTCTGAACTTTTTTAAATCTTTTTGATGTGCGTTGCATATAATTTTTCTCCTTAAGAATCTTGGATTGTAATACCCATGTTCTTAGCTGGCCCTTCTATTATTCTTATTGCTGCATCAATATTATCTGTATTTAGATCTGGTAATTTTATACGAGCAATTTCTTCTAGACCTTGTCTACTTATAGAACCAACTTTAACTTTATCAGGTTTAGCAGATCCTTTTTTTATTTGTAAGTTAACTTTTAATAAGACAGATGCAGGAGGTGTTTTTAAAATAAATGAAAAACTTCTGTCTTCAAATACAGATATTTCTACAGGAATAACTAAATCCCCTTTATCTGCAGTACGTGCATTATAATCTTTACAAAATAATGCGATATTAACACCATGTTGTCCTAAAGCAGGCCCTACAGGAGGTGCCGGGGTTGCCTTACCGGCTTTTAATGCAAGTTTAATAACTGCTACAATTTTTTTTGGCATTTTTTATGCAAGTTTTAATAGTTCGTTCTAAAATTCGTGTTTTTTAATTTTGTTAGTAAATTAAAAATCTATTTATTTAGTTTGATAATAGCAAATAAGATTTGGACTGTAAATAGCCTTATTGCTTACTAAATCTTTAAAATACTAAAATACAACACACGCCTTGAAGGACTTGAACCCTCGACATTAGGTTTTGGAGACCTACGTTCTACCAACTGAACTAAAGACGCTACTTATATCTGTCAATAAAGTTTATAACTCATTATTGTTCTCTTTTTTTAATAACTTGTTTTTTCAGAATCAAAAGTTCATTTTTTGACTCTGAAAAATGCATTTATATGCTCACTTGTGTTAATTTTGTTGTTAGTATTCTTGACTGATTAATGGTTTTTGATTTTTGTAACTCTTTAATATTTATCTTTGACTTAATATCAACTTGTTTTATTTCTTGAAGAAATTGGTTTAATAATTGTCTCTTTTCCTTACCTTTAGAAAGTCCAAGATGGCTTTCCATAAAAGTTAGAGTATTGTCTTTATTTAATTTATATCCAGAGTTATCATTGGTTTTTGTTAAAATTTCAGACTTTCTAACACGGATTTTTGTATTAATTTGACTCGAGTAATTTACTAAAATAAGAAGCTTGTTAATTAAGTTTAACTCATTAAAAAGAGTGATTGAATGAGACATATCTTTAAAAGCCTTTCTCTTTGTTATGTTATATTTAATTATATGTTAATTTATTATTAAAATAATAAAAATGTTATTAACATTAATTTTTAGCTAGGTAAATTCAAAGGTTTTTAAGATAACGAATTAGTAGCACTTAAAATTTATTAAATAAAGTGGTCAACAAAGGTTCAACTCCAATTTGTATTAAGCGGATGTGGCGAAATTGGTAGCCGCGCTGGACTTAGAATCCAGTGGGTCATTCCATGAGAGTTCGAGTCTCTCCATCCGCAGATTAACAAACAGAGATTGAAATACTTGTATTATTATACCACCTCTATATAATTATCATTACAAAAAGGTGGTACTTGCTGGTGTAGCTCAATTGGTAGAGCAACTGATTTGTAATCAGTAGGTTGGGGGTTCAATTCCCTTCACTAGCTTGACATTATAGGAAAGAATTTGCAATACTTGTTGCTATAAGCAAGCTTCCCCAAAATGTAGCTAAGCCTGAAATTGCCCCTTTAGTATTTCCTGATTCATCGCTTGTAGCAAGTAGAATTGGGATTACAATAATAACAAGAAGAGAACAAATTACAAATAATAAAGTAAGTGATTGGACAAGACTAACCATAGATATTCCTCCTAAGTCCTCGAAAGTAGTGTATAATAACTAATGTTGTAGTGCTAATCATATAAGTAGATATGGTTAAAAAAGCAGAATATTTATCAAAAGAGTATAAACCTTACCTAAAATTAGATTAAAAAAATAAAAACCTATTTTCAGGTTTAATTAATAAATTTAATTTTTAGAAAAATCTCTAAAAAATTCATATTAAAAATTTTACTCGTTGAAACCAAATCCTTTGTAGTCGAATAACAAGGTTCTTCGCCATGCCCGAAATTATTCTTGCGAAACTACCAGATGTATTTGCCATTTTTAGTCCGATAGTTGATATTTTACCGGTAATTCCAGTTTTATTTTTACTATTAGCATTTGTATGGCAAGCAGCAGTAGGATTTAGATAACTTTAAACCTAAGGTTGTAAAGAATTCTTGAAAATATGCACAAAGCTATATTATGATTGAACCTCTATTATTTGGAATTGTTTTAGGATTGATTGTTGTTACCTTAATAGGTCTTTTTGTATCTGCTTATTTTCAATATAAGCGAGGCCAAGCTTAAGTCCAATATTATATCAGCCTCCCAGGGATTAAATGATTTCCCTGTAGGAGTGCTGTATTTTTATTTTTTACCAGCTAGATTTAACTACACCAGGTAAAAGACCCTGATTTGCCATTTCACGAACTACATTTCTACAAAGACCAAAATCACGAAAAACAGATTTACCTCGACCAGTCTTCCAACAACGATTTTTTAGACGTACTTTAGAACTATCCTTAGGTAATTTCTGTAATTTTATGTCTAGTTCCATCTTTGCTCTAAAAGAGCTCTCTTTTTTTAATTCATTTTTTAATTGTCGTCTAAGATCAGAATAGCGACGTACTAAGTTTTCACGTCGAAGTTGTCTTTTAATGACACTTGCTTTAGCCATATAAATATAACCTTAATTTAAATTGTAAATATTTAAAAATTAAGTTAGGGAACTTTTAAAGTTCCCTAACTTAATTTAATAACCTAATTTACCTATTGTTGAAGCAATAACAAAAGCTGCATAAGTTAGTACATAACCAATTGTGAAATGAGCTAAGCCAACAAGTCTCGCTTGAACAATCGATAATGCTACCGGTTTGTCTTTCCAACGTACAAGGTTTGCTAACGGTGTACGTTCATGAGCCCAAACGATAGTTTCAATCAATTCCTGCCAGTAACCTCTCCAAGAAATTAGGAACATGAAACCTGTTGCCCATACTAAATGGCCAAACAAGAACATCCAAGCCCATACTGAAAGAGAGTTCATACCAAATGGGTTATAACCATTAATTAGTGGAGATGAGTTAAGCCATAAATAGTCTCTTAACCAACCCATAATATAGTTTGAAGATTCATTAAATTGAACCTGATTACCTTGCCATAAAGTTAAATGTTTCCAATGCCAGTAGAACGTAACCCAACCAATTGTGTTTAACATCCAGAACATAGCAAGATAGAAAGCATCCCAAGCAGAAATATCACAAGTACCGCCACGTCCTGGTCCATCACAAGGGAAACTGTAACCAAAATCTTTTTTATCTGGCATTAATTTTGATCCACGTGCATCTAATGCACCTTTTACAAGAATTAATGTTGTTGTATGAAGACCTAAAGCAATAGCGTGATGAACTAGGAAATCACCAGGACCAATCGGTAAGAATAGTGAGTTTTTACCGTCATTAATTGCACTCAACCATCCTGGTAGCCAAAGTTGACTACTAGCTACACTAGCTGGACTATTACTTGAAGCTAGTAATAAGTCAAAGTTATATAGTGTTTTTCCTGATGCTGCTTGAATCCATTCTGCAAATAAAGGTTCAACAAGAATTTGTTTTTCTGGTTGACCAAAAGCTACTACTACGTCATTGTGTACATAAATTCCTAAAGTGTGAAAACCTAAAAATAAACTTACCCAACTTAAGTGAGAAATAATAGCTTCTTTGTGTTCTAACATTCTAGCAAGTACATTTTTTTCGCCATTTCTCGTATTCACTGCTGGATCGTAATCTCTAACAAAGAATATGGCTCCATGTGCAAACGCACCAACCATAAGAAAACCTGCAATATATTGATGATGTGTATATAAAGCAGCTTGAGTTGGGAAGTTAGACGCTAAAAATGCATAAGGAGGTAAAGCATACATGTGTTGTGCAGTCAAAGATGTTGCTACACCTAATGCAGCAAGTGCTAAACCTAGTTGGAAATGTAAAGAGTTTGTGATAGTTTCATAAAGCCCAATGTGACCAATTCCAAGTCTACCTCCCGGGGGACGGTGAGCCTCTAAAATTAATTTCATTTGATGCCCTATTAACCAGTTAGTTCTATACATGTGTCCTGCAACAATAAATAGAACGGCAATTGCTAAATGGTGATGAGCCATATCAGTTAACCATAATGACTTTGTTTGAGGATGGAAACCACCAAGGAATGTTAAAATTGCTGTACCAGAACCTTCCCCAGAGCCAAAAATATGCGAAGCAGTATCTGGATTTTGAGCATATGCTTTCCAGTTACCAGAAAAGAAAGGTGTTAAACCTTCTGGGTGTGGTAAAACTGTTAAGAAATTATCCCAGCCAACATGTATACCTCTTGATTCCGGAATTGCTACATGGACTAAGTGACCAGTCCAAGCTAATGAACTAACACCAAATAATCCAGATAAGTGGTGATTTAATCTGTATTCATTTGCTTTAAACCAATCTAGACTTGGTCTAAAAGAAGGTTGTAGATGTAACCAACCAGCAAATAGTAATAAACTTGATAATAAGATTAAAAAAAATGATCCTTGATAAAGGTCATTGTTAGTTCTCATACCAATAGTATACCACCATTCATAAACACCTGATAATGCTAAGTTAGCAGGGCTTGAAGTTTTTAAGAAAGCTTTGTAAGCAGCTTGTCCAAAATGAGGATCCCAAATTGCATGTGCAATTGGTCGAACTTTAAGTGGATTAAGAATCCATGCTTCAAAGTTACCTTGCCAAGCAACGTGGAATAAATTTCCCGCTGTCCATAGGAAAATGATGGCAATGTGACCGAAATGTGATGCAAATATTTTTTGATATAGTTTTGATTCTGTCATCGCATCATGACTTTCAAAGTCATGGGCGGTAGCAATACCATACCAAATACGTCTTGTTGAGGGATCTTCAGCTAGTGCTTTACTAAACTTTGGAAATTTATATACCATGTATTTTTTCTCCTTTTCTAGATTAGCCTACCGAAATGATTCTTGCTAGGAAGAATGCCCAAGTTGTACCAATACCACCTAGTAAATAATGTGCAACTCCAACAGCACGACCTTGAGTAATACTTAAGGCACGTGGTTGAATTGATGGTGCAACTTTTAATTTATTATGAGCCCAAACAATTGATTCAATAAGCTCTTGCCAGTATCCTCGTCCGCTAAAAAGGAACATTAAACTGAATGCCCAAATAAAGTGAGCACCTAAGAATATTAAACCATATGCAGAAAGTGATGAACCATAAGATTGTACCACTTGTGCTGCTTGTGACCATAAGAAATCTCTTAGCCAACCATTAATCGTAATAGAACTTTGCGCAAAATTACCACCTGTAATATGTGATACCGCCCCTGTAGGTGATACCGTACCCCAAACATCTGATTGCATTTTCCAACTAAAATGGAAAATAACAATTGAAATTGAGTTATACATCCAGAATAATCCAAGGAATACATGATCCCATGCAGAAACTTGACAAGTACCACCACGTCCTGGTCCATCACAAGGGAATCTAAATCCTAGATTCGCTTTATCTGGAATTAAGCGAGAATTTCTTGAATAAAGAACACCTTTTAGTAAAATTAAAACAGTAACATGAATAGTAAATGCATGGATGTGGTGAACTAAGAAATCAGCTGTTCCTAAACTAATAGGCATCATAGCGATTTTTGATCCAACACTAATAACATCTCCACCAAAAGCATAACTTACAGTTGTTAAAGCATTAGGCGCAGTACTACCTGGTGCTAGAGTATGTAAATTTTGAATAAATTGAGCAAAAATAGGTTTTAATGCGATTGCATTATCCGAAAATAAATCTTGTGATCTACCTAATGCACGCATTGTATCATTGTGTACATAAAGTCCAAATGAATGACATCCTAGGAAAATACATACCCAATTAAGATGTGAAATAATAGCGTCTCTATGACGAATTACACGATCGATAAGGTTATTGTAATTATTTGCCGCGTTATAGTCTCTGACAAAGAAGATCGCACCATGAGCAGCACCACCAACAATACAAAATCCACCAATCCACACATGGTGTGTAAATAGTGACAATTGTGTTGGGTAATCGATCGCAATATAAGGATACGGTGGCATTGCATACATGTGGTGAGCAACAATAATACTTAGCGAACCAAATAAGGCTAAATTAATTGCTAATTGTGCATGCCACGATGTTGTTAGAACCTCGTATAAACCTTTGTGACCTTCACCTGTAAAAGGGCCTTTATGCGCTTCAAGAATAGTTTTAATACTATGTCCTAAAAACCAGTTAGTTTTATACATGTGTCCTGCAACTATAAACAACACAGCAATAGCCAAATGATGGTGCGCAGTATCAGTTAACCATAATCCGCCTGTAACGGGATTTAGTCCACCTTTAAATGTTAGAAAATCAGAATATTCACCCCAATTTAAGGTAAAGAAAGGTGTTAAACCTTTGTTAAAACTTGGATATAGTTGAGCAATTAAATCGCGGTTTAAAATAAATTCATAAGGTAAAGGAATTTCCTCTGGACTTACACCTAAATCAAGTAATTTGTTGATAGGTAAAGCAATATGAATTTGATGTCCTGCCCAAGACAATGATCCTAAACCTAATAAACCAGCTAAATGATGGTTTAACATTGATTCAACATTTTGAAACCATTCAAGTTTTGGCGCAGCTTTATGATAATGAAACCAACCTGCAAATAGCATTAAAAACGATGCAACTAAGCCACCAACAGCTGTCCAATAAAGTTCAACTTCACTAGTGATACCCTCAGCACGCCATAATTGGAAAAAACCAGAAGTAATTTGAATACCTTGGAAGTTTCCACCAACATCTGCATTCAATACTTCCTGTCCTACTATAGGCCATACTATTTGAGCACTAGGTTTTGTTGATGTGGGATTAGTTAACCATGCTGAATAATTAGAAAAATATGCACCATGGAAGTGCATGCCACTTAACCAAAGAAATATTACAGCTAGTTGTCCAAAGTGAGCACTAAAGATTTTTCTTGAAACTTCTTGTAGTGAATTTGTTTGGATATCAAAATCATGAGCGTCAGCGTGAAGGTTCCAAATCCAAGTTGTTGTTTTTGGACCTTTTGCTAGCGTTCGAGAGAATTGACCAGGTTTGGCCCACTTCTCAAAGCTTGTTTCTACGGGATTGAAATCCACAATTGTGGACTTTCGAGTTGTACTCAT